GGGTCTCCAATCATCTTTTTCCTTTCGATTGATATTCTTTTGGTCAGATGGAGCAGCAGGATACTCCGATCCTGATGTACAGAACCGTTCCCATGGAGGCGATGGCAAAAACTCCGTCTCACGAATGTAGAAATTCCATAGTGGAGTGACCGGGCTTCCCCCCCCCTGAACAGACCAATAGAGAGGCAGATTTCCACGCATATGTAATATAAGTCTTAATAGGTTTAGGAGCGAAACATCCTGGATTCGCCGACGAAACATTCGAATTAAAGTTTCAGGATGAGCAAAGTAAGAGGTTTTTGCTCTTAACGAGAAATTAGATTACGATAATCTGCCTTCCATGAAGAGAGATACAGAATGGATGGAACGGAAGGATTTCCACTCAATGAAGTTTCTAAATTGCGCAGGAAACGAAGTAGACATCTCAAGAACCAGACATGCCCCCTTTGTAAGCGCGTCGATATAAGGATTAATACATGACTCATCAAATGAATTTTGATGAGGTTTCAAGAGGATTTCTGAATAGTCTTGGTGGCGTGCCTTTTTTATTAACCGTCTCACGCCGACCATGTTGTACTTCCCGGAACAATCAATATTCTCGATTGAATCGTATGGTTTTGCAAAACAACCATAAGCGATTGAATGAATATCATCCTGAAAGAGGAATGGATATGAAAAACAATCCCGTTCAAATTTTAGTTTCTCTAATTCTTTCTGGAAATAACTGAGTCCAAATGGCAATCCGCGCGACATTCTCGTGTTAATAGCCTCTCATTATGTTGTGTTCTTGGCCAACCAATCCGGAGGGGTTGTGCGGATCGTACGAAGCACTTAAGCGCATCGACGGAATAATAGGTTTCCTCATTCGTATCGAACGTGAAGAATCATACCTATCCTCAGGTGGGTAGATGGATATGGATGCATCAAGCACAAAATTTTATTTGGGCTATTCTAACTTTCCAAATTACTGGCTGTGGCAAAATTCGGGGTGTGACAATATGTATCACTAGTCCGCTAATTGTTCTAATTTATGAAGCATTTCTGTCTGGGGACAAGGAAGCAAAAAATAAGAATATCTCGTTTATACACTCGTTTCTTCATTTCGGCGAAACGATATTTCTCGGAATGAGATCCCGATCGAGCGGGTCATGGAAATGGGGGCGGGTGAAGCCCCCCCCCATTTTTTTATTCCTTTTGTGAAAAAATGTCGAAGAATGGGGCAAATGTCGGTTTGAAGGCGTTTATCCCCCGAATCCCTCATTAGTTACTGTCTTTTGCGTTTCTTGTTCCACTCGATCCCAGTTAGCGAAGATCTGACATCATTCTCCTCGAAAAAGGATTTGATCGATAGGTAGTATGTCCTTCCATTCCTGAAAGCATTTATTTTCAATGGGATGAAGAATGCTACGTAGACATAGAATGCCAAGACGAAAGAGGGATAGTACGAAAATATTTGCAATGCCATGGAAACGGGGTTCGCGGCGTTATCCTCCCTCCTGATTGTTAATACTCTTCGTTTGAATTTTGACCTATTCAATCAATTACTCTCGCCCGTCTAGGCGAGCGACGGGCGGTTTCTGTCGCTTTAGCTTCCTTTTATGGAAAGGGATTGGTAGTCAGAACATTTAAGAGGTTTGTTCTTTCTGCGGATCGTAGAATCCGGCTTCCCGGATGGACCTTTCCTCTTGCCGAGATCGGGAATTGATTGCTCTTATTTGATGAGTGACGTATTAGGATAATTACCCGGGAATCTTCCTTCTTCCCCCCCCCCCTCCCATTTGCTTTGCAAATCATTTGTCACGGGGAGTGGAGCTGTCCCACTCAGAGGTAGGGGCAGAAATGGCTTCGGCAGCACACTTGATGTACCCATCATTGAATGTAATGCCGAAACCATTCCCACCTGGTTTTGGTCTGGTTTTTACCCGTTTCCAAATCGATTTTTGTCAATCATTAAATTTATACTGTGATCTCGTGGCCCCACAATTTGTGGAGTGGTGGCGACAGCGCCCATCCACACGGACGACCCATTCCTAAGGAAGAGGTATATGCCGGAAGTGACTCGGTATTTGTTGATTCGTATCACGGAAGTCCCGACATTCGCCTGGTGTGTGGCTACTGTGCCTACCGCGGAATGCTGTTCATACCCAGAAGGAACAAATTTGATTTATGCAGGGTCAGATACCAAATCTGGGTCGAACACCCCAATCTTGCTTTCTTGTGATTATGGAGCGGCAAATATTAATGGTTCCGCTCCCCGAAGTGACTATGGATTCTTTTTTCATAGAAAATTGTTTTTATTCCCGATTACGATACTGCTACTGCTACTGCCGCTGCCACCACCACTACTACTACCACTCAAGTTATTTCGGGCAATAATACTTTGCAGCGAAAGCTGGGACACGAACAATCCCCCTTCTTGGGTTGAAGCAGTTGGGAATGACGGTTGCTAAATCCCGCACGAACGATTTCGATTCATTCCCGAGTCACACGTGGCTTTCCACCGCATATTTTTTGAGCCGGGTTCTACTGTGATATCCGGAATTGGAGGATTACTCTGTTGTTGAATGCTTGGATTCTAGATCCAACTTGTTTGAGGAAAATATGGATCGTACAGCCTATTGCAAATCACAAACTAGTACCACGAAATCTGGTTAGATCAGGGGCTGAAGCTCTCCCTAGCCGCGTACATTACGTCGATTGTAATTTCCAAAATATTGTTTTGTTTGGCGAACACCTCGGTTTTTCTCTTGATTTTGCCTCTTACAAAACCAGGGATTTTGCTAAGTTCCAATTGGCTTTCGGTGGTCCGTTTCAGATCTTCCTTATTGGATGACAGTTTTGTAACTACCCCTTTCGTGTCGTGACCGCCAGAAACGTCTGATGGGTAATCCTCCATACCCGGATTGAATGAGTTATAAACTGAATCGGCTATTTGATTTGCTCCTTCATAACCCAGGAGGGGTCGATATCCCAGCGGAAAGTTCTGGATATGAACCGGTGAGGGAATTACTCCACACGGAATATTGATGCGTTTGCCGGTGTGGCGCTCCGTTTGAGTTCCAAATATGGCGGAAGGTTCGACACGAGCTGTTGCGTCTCCGACTTCGGTATGGTTTTCTGTGACTAGAATCTCGTCGCATAAACCTTGGATCTGCTCGTTGAACCATTCGGTGTCATGCTTACGGTGAGTGCCTGAACGACGAACACGAATTCCCATTTCTTTGACGAGTATTTTGGTGATGGAAGCAGCATGGGTCGCATCCCCGGAAACCACTGCTTCCCTTCCAGTCGGATTCTGACAATCAATAGTTCTCGAGAACCAAGCTGCTTGTGAAACGAATCTAGTTTGGTTTACGACATAGGGTTCGTAATCAACCCCCTTTTCCAATAAGACGGAAGCCCATGCGTTGATATACCCTTCGAGTCGTCCAATGAAATCAGCCGCATCTGAAGGTCCCGCGGGAGTGATCGATACGTGGGGCATCCCAAACTCCTTTTTCGGAAAAATTGCTGTCATTGGACCTGCTTCACGATGAGGAACTGTATTGGACCAGGCTCTCGGTAAATCTTTTGAATCTTTCAAAGACGCTCCTTCGGGAATTATTTGATTAACTAAGATTCCTAAACCTTGCAATAAACGTTTCAATTCGCGACAATCATGTTGGGCATGGAAACCTAACGTAGACATTCCTATGATATTTGCTGAAGGCGCATCTGTAACAGACCGATTCAAAGCACCCCTTTCAATAGCTTTGTTTACATAATGCCGAACTATCTGCTCCGAGGTCCTATCTGCCGCCTGAAGCTCATTGACTCAGTAATGGTTAACATCTGCAGAGATTACATCAGACGTCGAAGAGATCAAAGCTCTATTCACGAGATTTTGCAAATCTTCTTGCGATGTGCTAGAAGTACACGTAGGTGTCAACACGATTAGATCCGGACGTTACTCCTCATCCTTTCGGTTCATGTTGTTAGCAACCTTTTCTTGGGAGCCACGCGCTAATACGTGACGATCCGCTATACTAGCTGTTACTGGGGTGAAATCCCGTTCTCTTTCTAACATGGACCGCATCACGTTGAAGTAATCGTCGCCAAGGGGGGCATGCATCACAGCATGTACATTTTTGAAAGAACTGGCAACTCGCAAAGTACCAATATGAGCGGGTCCAGCATACATCCAATAAGCTGATTTCGTAAATCCTTTATCCGTATCTATATATATATATACACACGTACTCCTATCAGTACGGAATACAAAAATGGATGCTATATCTACTTTAGACGGGACTATACGGGATAGTCAGAAGAAGTAAATATTTAACTAGATCAAAATCATTTCATCAGTTTCATCTATTGAAACTGGGGACAGAAAAAACGATAAAATATGAATAAACTGAAAAATCAAGTCTTTACTGGGAAGAGCATCCGTTCATTGGAAAAAAACCAATACACTTTCGACGTCGAAGCAGAATCAACTAAAAAAGAAATCAAAGACTGGATCGAAAAATTTTTTGCGGTTCGGGTAAAGAATATCAATAGTTATCGATTACCGCTTAAGAAGCGAAATGGTAATTTGAAATTTCGTGTATGTCGCAAGAGAATAATTGTCACTCTCCAGAAGAGTCACTCTATCCCACTTTTTTTTAATGAACAAATATCTTAAATGAAATCACCAAATGAGGAGAAATAAAAATGGCTATCTGACTATACAGGGCTTATACTCCCGGCACACGTAATCGATCTGTTTCAAATTTTGAAGAATTGATTGGGCAAGAGCCTTATAAGCGGTCAACACGTAAGAATCTGCCAAGGAATGGACGTAACAATAGGGGGATCGTGACTAGCAGAGGCAGGGGGGGTGCGCATAAGCGCTTGTACCGAATAATTGATTTCCGGCGAAATAAAAAAGATATTGTCGGAAAAGTAGTAAGTGTCGAATACGACCCGAATCGTAACGCATACATATCTTTGATTAGTTACGCGGATGGTGAAAGAAGGTATGTTTTACATGCTTGGGGAGTAAAAGTTGGTGATGTCCTAACATCTGGATACGAAGCATCTGTTTCGAATGGGAATGCCTCACCTCTGAGTGCGTTTTGAATAATTGATTCACGCTTTTGGGTCTAAATCCCAAAATTGAGATTAATAATCTAATACTGATTTGATCTCCTTTTCTTGATGGGAGTTACCTACGAGGATTTCCCAGATGGGAAAACCATTAAGGGGTAGCAGCGGGTGATGGGGTCCGGGAATAATTCACTATTACTGACCCGTGATGATAAGATAATACGGAGAGAGATAAATAATCTTAAATCCCACTAATTAAATGAAAAACATCTATTTCATTAGAGCATACAGATAAATAAAACGAGAAGGGATGTGACTCATTCTTGTTCGGTGTGACGGTCAGGGGCAGAACCGAACAAAATTTTTATTTACTGGAATAATAAAAGAGGATTTCTCATACAAAAATCTGTACTATTGAGAAGTAGATAAAATCTGGGAAATGTCTCCTAAGTTATCTTTAGCATTTGGGGATGTTAACGTGAGTCACTAAATTCATAAAACCCGTCAGCTAAATGGGTCGAAGACAAAAGCCAGGTGACGGTGAAAACACCGAGGATATAACCAGGAAGGAGTTATTTACGCATCGAAGTCGCATGAGACAATAACCGATTTTGTTATCTGTTACTATTGATGGACGTCGAAGCAACTCCGAAGAGCTCTACATCCGGAGAGCTGTGTGCTTTGAAAGTAGCTTGTACAGTTCGAGAAGAGGCTTCCTCCATGAATTCTCTTGTTAAAATTTTGCATGAGTAAAAGCCCACTTCAACCAAAATACCCCTGGGTACGGCTATCCATAACGTCGAAGTAATAGCCGGAAGAGGTGGACAATTAGTCAGAGCAGCTGGTACCGCAGCGAAAACAGTTGCGAAGGAAGGTTGGTTGGCAACACTTAGATTACCTTCCGGTGAGGTCCGTTTAGTATCCCAAAATTGCTTAGCAACTGTCGGACGGGTTGGTAATATCGACATTAACAAAAAAGGTTTGGGCAAAGCCGGATCTAGGCGTCGGTTAGGTGAAAGACCCACTGTACGAGGTACAGCCATGAATCCCGTAGATCATCCCCACGGTGGAGGTGAGGGCAGGACACCGATTGGGAGGGAGAAGCCTTCAACTCCTTGGGGGCACGCCGCACTTGGTAGGAGAAGTCGCAAGATCAAAAGATACAGTAATCCACTTATCCTTCGCCGTCGCAAGAGTCATCAATTAAGACATCGGATTAAACAGGAGGTCATTGACCATGGCACGGTCAGCAACAAAGGGTCCTTTCGTAGCAAATCATCCAATCCAAACGATTAAAAATCTCAATTCACAGAAAGAAAAGAGAGTTGTGGTGACTTGGTCTCGCGCTTCTTCCGTAGTACCCATCATGATCGGACATACAATTGCTATTCACAATGGACGGGAGCACTTGCCTATTCACGTGACTGATCGTATGGTGGGGCATAAACTAGGGGAGTTTGTACCCACTAGAGGCTTTAGGGGTCATTCAAAAAGCGATAAGGGGTCCCGCCGATAATGAAGGAATCAGATATCAGGAAAATCGGAGATGGCTGGAAAATACAAACAAAAGCTTCGCTTAGCAATGTCCGTACGTCAGCCAATAAAACTCGACGAGTTATAAATCAAATTCGGGGTTGTTCTTATGAACAAGCGCTTGTATTACTCGAATTTATGCCTTACAAGGCGTGTTACTTTGTGTTGCAACCAATTCTTTCTGCAGCTGCAAATGCCAGTGCCAGTTGCGAGAGCGGATTCGACAAATCCAACTTCTTCATTAGTGAAGCTCACGTAGGTAATGCCACTAGTTTGAGGAGGTCTCGTCCTCGAGCTCAGGGACGTGGTTACCCTGTGCGTAAACCCACCTGTCATGTAACTGTGAAATTGATGCTGAGGGATCAAACTGAAAAAAAAAAGGAAGTAATCTCCAGGAACGTCGCGAGTCGCGGTGACTAACTGACCAAATAGAAAAAATCTTAAGTAGATTTAGGAATAGACATGGCAAATATCCACTCACGGGGGATTCACTATGGGAAGAAGGATTCATCCACTCGGTTTTTGACTTGGCATCAATCAGAAACACTACTCTCACTGGTTCGCAGAACCGAAGGATTATCCAAAATTCGTTCGGGAAGACAAGAGGGTACGTACATGTATTGAAAAGTATATGGAAAAACGCATAAGAAGTCGTTTCGATCATATCGGAATCGGGCATATAAAGATTCAGAGGAAAACGGATCTTATAGAGATTGAGATACATACGGGATTTCCAGATTCACTTATTGAGGAGCATAATTCAGGGCTTGATAAACCAAAAAATGAGGTGGAAAAATCATTCCATTCTGAGAGACAAAAGATTCGAGTGACTTCAAATAGTCTTCCTCAACCTTATGGAAATCCAAGAATTTTAGCGGGGTTTATCGCGTCACAATTAACGAATCGAGTAGCTTTTCGAAGAACAATGAAAAAAGCCATTGAGCTTGTTGGAGAAACCGGCAACGAAGGGGTTAGAGTGCAAATATCGGGACGCCTGAACGGCAGTGAAACGGCTCGGGTTGAATGGGCCAGAGAAGGAAGGGTTCCTCTACAAACCGTTAAAGCTTGTATAGATTATTCCTATCACCCGGCTCAAACGATTCATGGAGTTTTAGGTACAAAGATATGGGTATCTCGAGGTGTAGGATGAAACGGCTGTACACCTTCCCTTCATCCTTGGTATAACCGAGTTGTTAAATACAAATGTGAAAACGTCGAAGTCGTGGACATATTAAGTTTGTTGTATCGTTAACCATTTTACCTTACTCCCGTAAAAACAGATATGGGAGATTAGACACGTGTCTAATCTCCCATATTTAAATCTTTTGATCAATTTTTGCTACGCTTAGTGTGCGATTCGTTCGACTATAATCCCCTTTTTGCCCGGACAGAAACAAATGCATCAATTAATTACTTTTCTGTTATCAATAAAAAGAAATTGAATAAAAGTAGGGTAGGGAAGATACCCAATGTAGACAGAAGGAGAGGGTGAGGTAACAGCAGTTCTCGATATCTAATGCTTGATGCGTCATACACGGAAGGGGAAATCCCCGACTTCGGAGAAGCTATGCAGATAAAGGGAAAAGAATAACAACAGATGGACGAAAGGTCCCGATGTTTCTTACTCGTATGGTTAATGTATGAACCCTCGGAGGATACCGTGGTATAGCATGATGGAAGCACGGTGCCGGACCCATCAATCATATTTGCCTGATAGTGCAGGGACGGAGCCACGAGTCGGTGTATACTAACGGAAACGACTCGGTAATGTGAAAATCAATTTGATGGGAATTGTCAAGCTCAGCCCCATCACGGGGAGGGAACCCAAGCGTTGCCAAGAAAGGGATTAGCAAAACGACGGAACCTGCGAATCTAACTGTAGTGAGAATCAGCATTGGTCTGTTAGGCCGGATAGCGGGAAAAACCCATTTTTGCCAACTCGGAATCTATCTTAACAGAAGTTGTTTCGAATGATGAAACAAGGTATGAAGTATACACCCGCTCATGGATCTCACCCAGTTACTAGGCTATTTATGGAGCGATAGATACGTGGGATTATTTCAATCCCCAGTTCTAAAAGGATGGAACGATTTCTTCTCCTTCACAAAGTTTTTATTTGGATAAAGGAGCCTACAGCGGAAGAACCATGAGTAGCCAGATGATGACAAAACATCATATCTGGTTCCGCACCAGGGATGGAACGAATCCGTGGCCATCGACTGCAACCCCAAAAGAACCAAATTTCGTAAGCAACACAGAGGAAGGTTAAGAGGAATTTCCAGTCGTGGTAATTGTATTTCTTTTGGTAGATTCGCGCTTCAGGCACTTGAACCCGCATGGGTCACAGCCCGACAGATAGAAGCGGGTAGAAGAGCAATAACTCGGTATGCTCGTCGGGGGGGCAAGTTGTGGATACGTATTTATCCTGATAAGCCAATCACTATGAGACCCGCCGAAACGCGTATGGGTTCCGGCAAGGGATCTCCCGAGTATTGGGTCTCCGTTGTCAAGCCAGGACGTATCATCTACGAAATAGGCGGAGTATCAGCGGATGTAGCCACAGCTGCCATGAAAATGGCCTCATACAAAATGCCCGTGCATACTCGAATAATTGATAGGATCGGTTCGTGATATAAAAAGAAATGTGCTTCCCCGCATGGATTGACCAATTGAATACGATTGGGAATACGTTACATTCACACCCGGGGGGGGGGGGGAGTTCCCCCCCCCCTTAAAGTTCCGTTCATTAGAAGAGGCTCAATCCATATTTTGGATAGACACAGAGTGAAAAAAGGATTGACCGCTGCAACGACTGTTTCAGTTTTCAATCGCGAGAAGCTGGCAACACCTAGTCTAGTACTATCCATATCTCTTTCAAAGTTTTTTATCCTCCAAATTTTGCTTTTCACCTACTAATTTTGTTAGGAACGAACAGATAATTTTGAGAAGAAGTTATGCCAACAATGGAGGAACAACGAATGATAGACACGAAACTAAGCGACGAGGTCGTGGTTATCGGCGGTATCACTGCCGAAGCAGTCCATTACTTTTGCAATATCCACATAATAGGATACGTGAAGTGAAACTAGCCCATCTTTGTGTCTCGTTTCATGCGGTTTGTGCATAAACATAAGTGGAATAATAAATTGGTGCATATCTGCATCTTTCACCTCCTGATCAGTAAATGATTCAGTCTCAAACTTATTTGGATGTAGCTGACAACAGCGGGGCTCGTAAACTGATGTGTATTCGGATATCGGGAACTAGCAATTGCAAATACGCAAATATTGGTGATGCAGCGATTGCCGTGGTTAAGGAAGCCTTGCCTAATATGTCTGTCAAAAAATCAGAGGTGGTCAGGGCAGTCGCGGTACGCACCCGCAGGGGGTTGAAACGCAAAAACGGAACAGCTTTGGAATCCGATGACAACGCAGCAGTTATCGTCAACCAAGAGAATAATCCGAAAGGGACAAGAATATTTGGTCCGGTAGCTAAGGAATTAAGGGAATGCAACCCCGCCAGAATAATTTCGTTGGCCCCTGAAGTGTCATAGAAAGGTGACGAAGTGATGCAGCTGCAAAGAAAAGAGAAGTCACAAGTCGAAACAGAATGTCAACTGAATTTGTCATTGTATTTAATTTTCGATATGGGGACGAGACGTGGAAGCAATGCAGGAAGATTTGGAGTAGTTCCCGATGAAGGGAGGGTTATGGAACCTCTCTCTCTCTTTTTTTTTTTCATCTTTGGATACCCCACGGACTAGCTTAGCTAGGTCACCACTGCAAACTAAGCCGCACCTTTTTGCTCAATTCGTTCATAACGATTCCTTTGACTTTGTCTACTTCAAATATTTCGTTGGATACAACGTTAGATTGAACATATAAATGCAGATTGAAATACTTCTTTTCTTACTAGATATTTCCATTGGTATATTCACTAAGTGGATATACAGAACCCGGGATCTATTTCGGGATTAGTAATTATTGGTCATGACTAACGATCTAATTTCCACGACAATTGTTACTCCACAAAACGCCAATATGAAAAAGGGTTCGATAATTCGAATACCCGCAACTAGGGTCACCAGAAGCATCGGGCACGTTTCATCAAAAGAGGGTTTTGTGAAAAGCATCACGGAACATAGAGAAAATGTGAAATACTACTCGGATATAGTTTCAAGATACAAAGGTAGGAAGAGAAAATCACATATCGCGGCTGTCAGACGTGTAAGCAGACCCGGATTAAGGATTCACTTCACACACCGGCGAGCTCCAAAAGTTATGGGCGGTGTAGGGATCGCAATCCTACCAACATCAGAAGGACTTCTGACAGATCGGGAAGCTCGGCGGAGAAAGATTGGAGGGGAGATATTATGTCACGTCTATTGATTTGAAATCAATGGCTTGAACAAACATAGGTGGTTACGTCTACCCATCGAAGTGATGAGCTGCCCCCGTTAAACTGGGCGATGCAACAAATAAATCAATATGAATGTCGAATGACAAGAAGGTTGAAATAGTAAAGGTGCTTTGGATCATGAAGAAGCAGGATTTGATTGATATGGAGGGTATAGTCACGGAGTCACTACCCAATGCAATGTTTCGGGTGGGTTCAGATAACGGATGCCAGGTCCCAACTCACATATCGGGAAAGATCTGACGTAATTACATAAGGATACTACCAGGAGATAGAGCAAAAGTGGAACTAAGTCCCTATGATCTCACTAAGGGACGCATCACTTACCGCTTCAGGAGTAAGCGGACAAATGGCACTCGTCAATAACTAATGACAAAGTTTCAGTCAATCCCTAGATTGAGATTAATTGTTACGGCACTGCATCTCGTTGCAACTAGATCAACGAATGAATGAGATAGGAGGGGGTGAGAAGCAAGTAAGCGAGGCTCGTCCAGTCTTTCAGTAGCAATTTAACCAATTAGTTTGGAGTTACAGATACGAAAATTCGTGCCTCTATTCGCAGAATGTGTGAGAAGTGCCGATTGATTCGTAGACGAAGACAAGTCGTGATAGTGTGTATCAATCCAAAGCACAAGCAAAGGCAAGGATGACAGTTGCAGTATGGGTTAGGAATGACTGCTGAAATCTGGCCCTAATCAACCATTTATGGAAAAGAATCAATCAATTACGACGAAAAAATCAAAAAAAAAGATTCGTTTGCGTGAGGGGAAGCGAGGAGTACCAAAAGGAGTGATTCACATTCAAGCAGGGTTTAATAATACCATCGTTACTGTCACGGACGTCCGGGGATAAGTCGTTCTTTGGTCCTCTGCCGGCGCTTCCGGGTTCAGAGGCACACGTAAGGGCACACCGTTTGCCGCACAGACTGCGGCTGAAAACGCCATCCGTCCATCAATCGATCGAGGTATGAAGCAGGCAGAAGTCATGATGAGTGGTCCGGGTCCTGGCCGAGACGCAGCCCTACGAGCCATCCGCAGGAGCGGCGTGATTCTGAGTCTCGTTCGTGACGTGACCCCGATACCGCATAATGGGTGCCGACCTCCAAAAAAGAGACGTGTATAGCAGCTAGAATCGCATCGAATATGAAAGGATCTTGCTATGAGAAAGGATGGATTTTTGATCTCCACTCAAGGGATTCAATGTAGATGTGTAGAATCCAAAATAGAAACTGATCGTCCTCATCATGGTCGTCCCGCTATATCTCCTTTTCAAAAAGGACAAGCTAGTACCGTAGGGGTTGCCATGCGCAAGGCTTTGCTCGGGGAAATAGAAGGAACCGGCGTTACATGTGCCAAATCTGGGGAAATAAAATGTGAGTATTCCACAATACCGGGTATTTGAGAAACGATACATGATACTTCGGTCAATTTGAAGGAAATTGCACCCAGAGGAAACTTTCGTGATACTTAAGAAGCTTATATTTACGTAACTGGTCCCAAGGAAGTAACGGCTGGTGATATATTATTGCCATCCGGCGTGAAAGTGGTTGATCATTTACAATACGTAGCGACCATCACCAAACCAGTCTCCGTAAGAATCGATTCAAGGATCGAGAAGGGTTGTGGGTATCGCACATCAGATCCAAAGGTACATGAAGATGGGGAATCCCCTGTTGATGCCGTATCTACGTCTGTCCGAAGCGTGAATCATAGTATTCATCCGTTTGAAAATAATGAGAGAATGGGAGAAATGCTGTTCCTCGAGGTATGGACTAATGGCAGCCTGACCCCGTGCGAGGTATCACATGAAGCTTCCAAAAAACTTATAGATTTGTTCAATCCCTTTTTGAACATTGGGGAAAGTTTCCTGTCGCATGGGAATGCTAATTCATTTGATGTCGCAACATCACAGTTTTGGAACCGTACAGATAATTTGGCGAGGGAAATTACACTGAAGAATACATCTGTTGACCAGTTGGAATTGCCCCCGAGGGTTTATAATTGTCTCAAACGAGCCGATGTGAATACAATTATGGATCTATTGAATTATACTCGAGAAGATTTGCGAAAAATCAAGAACTTTGGGAGGAGATCCGCCGATCGAGTATCAGCAGCTTTGTGGGAACGTTCGTCTATCAAATTACCAAGTAAATTAAAGAAGGAATAAACGAAGAATCGAGGATTCTTCCTGGTTAATGACGAATTGAGCTCTCTTACTGGAATCAAAAGTCGTCGCTGATTGATGTGGCTGAACGGAATGATCTGAGTCCTTCGGTCATCGTATTGTGGAATATGGATTCGATTAATCAAACAGATCTATCTGGGGGAGTCTTGTTGTAGAGCAGGTACTCCCCAGATAAGATGAAACGACAGGGTGCTACGGGAAACACCCTGGTTGGATCAATTTTAGAATAATCCTAGAGTTAGAGACTCTTCAATGGGGAGAGTCGCCCCGATGCCCAACCAAATGGCTACTGCGGTGCCAGTTGCAAAGACCGTTGTAGCAACTGGTCGACGGAAAGGATTTTGAAATTTATTTACATTTTCTATAAAAGGTACGGTTAACAAGCCTGTCGGTACTGATGCCATCGGAAGAACTCCTAGTAACTTATTAGGAACTGTACGGAGTATCTGAAATACAGGGTAGAAATACCATTCAGGTGATATCTCCAGCGGAGTCGCAAAGGGATTGGCCGGCTCACCAATCATTGAGGGCTCTGGAACCGCCAGACCCACAGTACATGCAATGGTTCCTGAGATTACCACGGGGAATATGTATAGAAGATCATTGGGCCAGGCGGGTTCCCCATAGTAGTTATGTCCCATACCCCTGGCCAACTTCGCTCTTGAAATGGGATCATTCAAATCAGGTTTCTTTATTATTAGGAAGGATGCTTCACCCCCCATAAGAATCGGACGTGAGGGTTTCCCATCATCCGGCTCAAGCTATTCCTTATTAGGGAGTTCCTATCTTCATTCCCTGTACATTTTATGGAAAGTTCCTGGGATTGAATGAAAGTTGGAATAATCAAAAACCAATCACTGGAGCTAAATTAGCTGCATTCGTTGAATTAGGGCTTCACAAGACCTAGAATAGCTTGTTATCCAAGTCAGCTTGAGTGAGAAGAAACACTTGCCTCTTGGATAATCTCTAAACCATATGTGTGTCTACTCTTCAGGGACTTGGGAGCAAAACAAATACGGAATTTTCACCCGTTGGGGATTTAGCTCACGGCTTCTTTAAATCATTGCTTTACTCCGATAGTTTTTTTTCTGTAACTAGTGCTGCGTCGGATGCAAAGGAAATGCATGTATCCAACAAACTATTCGATTTGTAATGACTGCATTTGCACCGAGGGAAAATAGGATCTGACGGAGCCTAAATTTTTGAATTTGATCATGGGAATATTTCTTCAGAAACTTTCGAAGCCTTTATCCGGGTTTTAATCCCCAATCTTAAGATCAGGAAAAATTGGCGGGGGAAACCGCATCCACGCGTGCAGTACCCGACAAACTACTTGCACCTATGCCCCAAGGCGAGTCACACACTCCCGTGATCCAATCTCTTTCCTTTGGACGCTTCGATTTTGTTCGTTACCCTAATCATCCTTACTAAGTCGGAATAACGAAATAAACCACCAAAAACTCCTTCCTCTTTTCAAGAGAAGGGTTTAGTGGCGACGGTACAACAACAAACAATGTTTAAATAGGTGAATGGACCAAATATGTTTTAGCACCTATCCAAGTTGAAGTCTTTACCTTATTTATAGTGGACCCGAGATACCTTGTTTGCGAATCGTCAAGAAGTGCATTGGCATAGAAACAGCAGTAAGAAAAGGTAACACGAAAGTGTGCAAACTATAGAAACGAGTTAAAGTCGCTTGACCTACGCCAACGCTTCCTCGTGATGATTCTACCAATGAGGATCCTACGACTGGAATGGCTTCGGGTACACCCGTCACAATTTTTACTGCCCAATAACCAATTTGGTCCCAGGGTAAGGAATATCCGGTTACACCGAAAGACACGGTTGATACAGCCAAAATTACGCCGGTAACCCAAGTTAATTCGCGAGGTTTTTTGAATCCACCTGTAAGATAGACGCGAGATACATGCAAAATCGTCATTAGAACCATCATACTTGCTGACCATCGATGGACAGACCGAATAAGCCACCCGAAATTCACCTCGGTCATGATGTATTGAACTGAAGAAAAAGCTTCTGTAATTGTTGGGCGATGGTAAAAGGTCATGGCAAAGCCAGTAGCTACTTGCACCAAAAAGCGAGTCAGCGTTATTCCCCCTAAGCAATAGAATATGTTTACGTGAGGAGGAACATATTTGCTTGCAATGTCATCAGCAATTACTTGAATCTCGAGACGCTCTTCGAACCAATCATATATTTTATCAAGGTGGGTGGGCCCGCCTTATCGTTATTAGGCTCCCCCTTCAGAAACTGCACGTGGGTCTCTACCTCCATACGGCTTAGACAAAGAAGAGATTACTGAATCATCCGTTACGCCAAACGATTCCTTAAAGAAAGGAATGAAAGAAAAGATGCCAATCTTATGCATTTTTATCTCGTGTTCAAAGTAATAATATTTATCAAATTAATGAAGTAGTTTCATTAAACTTGACTTTGCCTCGATCCCGTGTGAGCTTCATTTTCCTAGTTGGGGGATAATAGAAACTAAGTAGAAGTAGCCTCCTGGGAAATCTTTTTGTTTCACCAATAAAAATGTTCAATTTGAATTGAGACCGGAAATAGGTGAAACTTATCTCGTTCCAATGCTGTATCGAAACAGATATGAACTTTGGATTTTCACTGTACCGCGAGGAGTTCCTATCCTTTTTCAGAACAAAGAAAGGAATTGATGGGTAACAATTCTTTTTTGTAAGTTGCCTAGTATCAAATGGCTTGGCGCAGAAAGATTCGTTTGCTCCGATTCGGAAATATCGTAATGGATAACCAAACCGATTTGTCTCTCTCAGTTGCTTGATCGAGATTTGACCCTCCCTGCTGGTACCGAGCAGTGGCATTGTCACGAAGCTTCAGTGGTAGATTCACAAATTAATCATGGTTAGTATTCCTGGAGTGAGAGGGAGGTTTTCCGCGCTATGGGTGTTAATCGCTTCCGACTTCCACTCAGCGGAATACATAAATTTTTCCTTCCTCTTCATCGAACAAAATTGGTTGTAGCGAGTCGCACACCCATATTATCAAAATCATTAATCGGGAGATTAGCACGATTAAACCACCTTGTTGATACTAGAAATTATTAGTGAACCCCGATGTTGTTACTAACAGAGGGGTTTAGACACGCAATTTGATCCACGCCTCTTTTCACCAACTGACGGAAATACCGTCCAATATAACGGAGGAATTATATATTTCTAATATAATAACTAAGAAAACTGCAAATAGGGCCATGGACAACCCCATAAGGGGGGTCGTTCCCCAGCCGGGAGCGACTTTGCCATACTCCGAATTGAGTGGTTTCAAAAAGATTCCCAAACCACTGATTTTGGGTTTTCCACTGGGAGCGCTATCAACAATCTTTGTAGCCATAGACTTATAATTGATTAGGAGCCGCTGACTTTATATGCTGCTACACCGGGAATACATCTGTATATCCCTGAATTGAAAATCTATTATTATTATTTCTATTCCTTAAACTATTTGGCGATGGAAACCGCGATTTCAATAACTATCCTTATATCCTGCTCACTCATTGGTTTCACGGGTTACGCCCTATACACCGCCTTCGGTCGACCCTCAGCGGGACTTAGAGATCCTTTCAACGAGCATGAAGACTAGTTGAGCCCCAGAGGCCTTTCCAAAAATCGAGAATCAGGGGAGGTCTCTGTCTCCCAGATCAATTTTCCCTCTATTTCATGATTACACAAGACTTTTTTTGGAGGGGAAAAAAGAGAAAAGGAAAATAAATGGCAGACATATTACATGTCTGTTACTTTCCCTTGTTAGGGACCCTGGGCGGCTCCCGAAAAAAAATAGCGAAGAATATTATCCCCGAAGTAGATACCGGCAGAAATGTGTAAACCAGTGCTTCCATAAATTCATTTGTAGAATGAGGTTTCGAGGTTAACTTTCGTACTAATAGTAAAAAATATTTATTATTTAGACTGTTCAAAAATCATCTTTCTATTTGTTTTTACTAGACTTAGATTTTTAAACCTAACATAGGAAATTTTCCGATTCGAGCAAAAGCCTTTCCGAGAAAAAAAAAAGGGATGAAGATCCAATTTTTATCGTTGGCGTCCTTCACACGGTTTGTCTCTTAGTACTTGGATCCCCCAACTTTTGGAACGCTCCAAATTCAACTTAGGCATCTAGATCAGGATCGATACCGGCAAACACATCCCTAAATGGAGTTCTTGCACCGTGCCAGATATGCCCGAAAAGAAAAATAAGCGCAAACGTGGCATGACCCAAGGTAAACCAACCTCTTGGGCTACTTCTAAAAACACCATCTGACTTCAGAGTGGCACGATCGAATTCAGATATTTCGCCTAATTGGGCGCGTCTAGCATATTTCTTCACCGTCGTAGGGTCAGTGAAACTGGTGCCATCTAATTCACCGCCGTAAGACTCGACAGTTACACCAACTTGTTCGACGCTATATTTTGATTCTGCTCGTCTGAACGGGACGTCAGCCCTCACTACATCTTTTTCATCCACTAGAACTACTGGAAATGTCTCAAGAAAAGTTGGCATGCGGCGTACAAATGATTCGTGACCCTCCTTGTCTTTGAAGATGGCATGACCTAGCCAACCGACGGCTATTCCGTCACCATTATCCATTGCACCTGCTCTGAACAAACCGCCTTTGGCTGGGTTGTTACCAATATAATCGTGAAAAGCTAGTTTTTCGGGAATCTTGGACCAAACCTCAGATAAGCTAGAGCCTTCGGCTCTACCGGAGCGAATTCTTCGATCTATTTCTTGCTGAAAATATCCCTGATCCCATTGGTAACGTGTGGGGCCAAATAGTTCAATGGGAGTAGCGGCAGAACCGTACCACATAGTGCCAGAAACTACGAAGGCGGCAGGGAAGACGGCAGCAATACTGCTAGACGATACAGTTTCGACATTTCCCATGCGTAAAGCTTTGTACAAACGTTGGGGAGGACGAACACTTAAATGGAACAAACCTGCCAATATACCTAGCACGCCTGCCGCAATGTGGTGGGAAGCTATGCCGCCAGGTACAAATGGGTCAAAACCTTCGGCTCCCCAAGCCGGATCCACAGGTTGCACTTTTCCGGTCAATCCGTAAGGGTCCGATATCCAGATACCGGGACCAAACAAACCAGTTACATGAAATGCTCCAAAAGCAAAACAAAGTACTCCTGACAGGAATGGATGAATCCCAAATATTTTTGGTAAGTCCAGAGATGGTTTCCCTGTACGTTCGTCACGAAACGGGTCTAAATCCCAGTATACCCAATGCCAGATGGAAGACAGAAATAATAAGCCGGATAATGTAATATGGGCTGCGGCTACCCCTTCGTAGCTCCAAATACCTGCGTCGGTTGCGGCGTTCCCGGTGATACTCCACCCCCCCCAAGACTTCGTTATTCCAATACGAGTCATGAATGGTATGACGAACATACCCTGTCTCCACATCGGGTCAAGGACCGGGTCCGATGGGTCAAAAACGGCTAGCTCATACAAAGCCATTGAACCAGCCCAACCGGCAACCAGAGCAGTATGCATCAGATGCACAGCGATAAGACGGCCGGGATCATTTGGTACAACAGTGTGAACGCGATACCAAGGCAAACCCGTGGAAAACCTCTTTCTTCTTGAGATTGAATAGACATTTTGTGAGTTTCTCGCATTGTAGGCTTGCACCGCGAATGAAGGTGCAGAATTAGCAAGGAATAAATTCAATACATATTTATTCCGAATCTAGAAATCCGATTGAACATTGTTCGTAGACACTAAGTTGCTAAATTGGTTTGAGCCATGAAGAATTGAAACGAATCTTCTAGTTACGCCTTCCTTATTACCAAAATTTTCTCTCTGTGAATGGAAAATACATAGATATTTTAGCATCTGCAGCATTTGCTTAACAACGCAAGGATTGGTCCCATCCCAGGTACAATATTACCGATTGAAGACCGAATGTTCTATCGATAAGATTCATTTGGCCGGTTGCGTTGCATCAACACATTCCAACGCTCGTGGCAGTTCATATCTCTCGCTGAATGGACAATGAATATGGAGGAGGGAGTGAACCACGTCTTTGTCCCGGAGGTAACCATGAAACTTGAGCCGCTACATGCCAATTGGTGTTCCGAAAGTGCCCTTCCGTCTACCCGGAGAAGAGGATGCAGTTTGGGTTGATGCATAGTAAATACAATCCATCGAATGTCTCGGGGCGTTTGGTGCAACCCCCATTTACCATCTGATCGGTATGTCGATATGCCCCTGCCTCGTTACAAGTAACCAAGTGAAGTTTTAGCGGACAATCACGCGGTTATAAAAGGAAAATCCGGCAGGACGTTCCCAATCGTCAGGATCCATGGCTAGTAAGAACCAACGGATTATTCAGGCTTCGGTTACCAATTCCACAAAATTAGTAACGACTGAATCATTTTCAGAAAAAATGTAAAAAAAAATTACGAAATAAAAGAATTCTTTGGATTGAATAAGTGGTAAAACGTACAAATGCGACGCCGCTTCATGCAAGAGACAAAAGAAAAAAAAAAAGGGAAGATGAAGTCATCCGCTCCATACATGCGAGTGAAGGTCGGATCGTCACCCCCGAAGTAGAAAACGAGCCCAAAGATTTTTCACGCATCACGAATGGAGAATCAACTATCGATTAATGGCTGTTTAGTACACTGCCAGATACGGCGCATAACAGTTCAAAATGATTAATCGGAAAGCGAAGAACAGGTTTGGGGCGGTAGCCTCGGAATCAGGAGGCGTGACATTAAGTGATGATGGGGAGGGGACTGGCAGTAACTTCCCAGTTTTTTCAAAGATGAGGCGCTGGTAGGAAAAAATAATTAAACTTCTTTCCTGTCTTTTACTCCCGTCCCGGAACTACACTGCAGGGAGCCGTATGTTTCCAATGAAACTTCTACGGTTCACAGGGAGGGGGGAAGCCCATCCCAATCAACCGGCTTCATCGGGAGAGATCACCTCTTTCAGGTCAACAAATCGATGACGAGATCGCAAATCAACTGATTGGTATCACGATGTATTCAAACGGGGAGGATGGAACCAAAGACATGTATTCATACGTGAATCCCCCTGGTGGAGCAGTACTGTCAGGAATATCCGTATACGACGCCATGCAATTCGTAGTACCGGATGCACATACCATTTGTATGGGACTAGCCGCTTCCATGGGATCCTTCGTTTTAGCGGGGGGGGAGATCACCAAACGCATAGCGCTGCCCCACGCTCAGCGCCAGTGATTTGTATGGCTACAAATCGTGTCTCTACCCAATTAACCCAGTTAGGGGTGATCGTAGCATGGCATTTGAAGCTCGATGGAGTTCTGTTGGGGTGGTTGCCCTGACGAAGTAACATCCCGAGATGGTGAATGAAATGAATAAGTTGTGGTTGGGTAATTTCAATCCCGATGAAATAAATGAGTGCTTCAGCGTCACGAAAATTGAAGAATGAGACTCGAAATTGTTAAACCGTCCCTTATGAACGAATTAAAAAAAAAGGACGATAGTTGCTTCTTTCTTTATGAAAATTTTGACTTTTGCAGGTGTTCATGCTGCATCGTCTATGCAAAGTGTCTGTTGCAAACTCCGGGATTGCTGGGAGGCGAAGCAACGGGCCCATCATAGTACCTCGGGGAAGGATGGTGAATGGCATTTACGATGGGTTAGTTCAATGAAAAAGGAGTTACTGACAGTATTTAGTTAGTGAATCCTACTAATTCTTGCAAGTTTTCTTCCTCATTTTGCCAGATGCGGAGCCGTATGCGGATAAATCTGCCTGTACGGTTAGCACCCAGTAGGGTAGTCTTTCACTAGGGTTATGATTCATCAACCTGCCAGCTCTTACTATGATGGACAAGCAGGAGAGTGTGTCATGGAAGCAGAGGAGGTTTCAAAACCCCGGGATTGTATCACCAGAATCCATGTTCAGAGAACGGGTAAACCCATCTGGATGATCTCCGAAGACATGGAGAGGGATGTTCTCACGTCGGCTGAAGATGCGAGGGATTATGGCATTGTCGATTTCGTGGCGTCCGAAAGTTCCACAGATTCAAAACCAATTTGGTAATGAACTATTAGATAGTCACGACTCGTACTGCTGCGGAAAAATATTCCTAAGGCAGAAGAAAGTTTTCCTCCGCTGGTTCGTAATCTAGATACAGGAAAGGAGGAGTCTCTCTTACATATTGAATCTTTATTTTCATTACTAGTCGTCCTAAATATCATAGAAATGGTGTAGTTCTCAAATAGGTAAATTCTTCAGTTGCAAGACCCTTTGTTAGCTGCGACGGTTAAAAATGATTTAAACCAATAATTTTTTTTGTCTAATAGCCGTGCCAACCAATCAACAACTCATTAGAAGAACCAGACAACCCATTAAGGATGGAGCAAAATCACCTGCCCTTCGGGGGTGTCCCCAGCGGCGGGGGGTATGTACCAGGGTGTATGTGTGACGTGTCTAATTCAGAAACTAACTCATTAGGGTTTCGTGTGGGAAAACACTCCTTAGTCATCAGAGTAAGTCGGAACATTATCCATCTCTTTTATTGAGAGATGTAAATTCGTGGTTACAACCGGTGTGAATCCGATCGTCTCGGTAAGGGATGAAACGGCACCCATTTACATGGGTAATCAGAGAAAGTTGTAAAACAAAACGGGAATGGCGGCTACTCCTTTTTATATGTCTCTGCTGCAGTGGCCCCATAGACGATATTGGCGAATCGGGATCATTTGCTTCACCAATTTCTGAAATGAAGCACCGTTACTACACGCAAAGTTGGTACCACATAAAAAATCTTTGCTGCCTGGGACGCATCAGCTTCTGGGTCGGGTCAAAAATTGGGAATCGTACGACTTACTGACGGCATCTATACATTCCCCGCTGTGAGGAATTTCAGGCTCCGGTGCATAGGAAGGATTCAACCGTCAATATAGGTACCACGAAAACTTCGGAATGCATAGGCATTTTCATTCTCTTTTAATGATGATTCTCTGAGATACCGATTCTCTATGCAAAGGAAAGCCGGAGACGCAAAAACCGTTGGAATCTTTACCTCTATACACATCAGACGGAAGTTCTTCTCTCTTTGCTAGGGAAGAAAACATAGGTGCATGCAACGCAGGCGGCAGGATGCAATCATATAGTAGTAATTGCTTCTCCAGAAACTAGATCGATTCTTTTTTTTTTTACCTTGTAGGGGGCATTCAATCGATGACCAGGGTTAGGCGGGGATCTGTAGCTCGTGAACATCATGAGAATATCATCAAAATGGCTTCTGGATCTGTCGGGGCTCATTCGAGGTTGTTCAGAACAGCGAACCAGCAGAGAGCAAAGGCATTTTTTCACGCTTATCAAGATAGAAGGATTAAAAAAAGAGAAATTCGTTGTTTGTGGATTACTAGAATAAATGCAGCGGCGAGGCGGAATGGGACGAATCACAGTAATTCCATCAATTATTTGTACAGCAATCAAATTTATCTGAACCGTAAAGCACCTGGACAAATGGTTATTTCGGATACTGATGGGTTTTCAGCGCTTCTCCGCTAGATTCATGCTCACATAAATCGACTGGGCCTGACGACTTCCGAAATTTACTCTTCCGGAAGGCTAAAAAGCCAGCATCAAAATCAGGATCCCACATTTCTTTCAATCCGACACATCCCATATTCCATTTGATATCCTCTCTTTCTTGCTTCGTTGAAACAAGGAAGAAAAGGATTAGGGAGCTTCCTACAGACTGGATATTCTTACCGACTAGTCATGACAAAGTTCTGTTTTCACTGGTAATTTAAGAGTTCTCTAATTTTCATTGCTGGAGAAGGGGGGCAAAGCTGGTATACGAGCCCTTTTGATGGCAACACCAACTGATCGCTGCTGCTTCGAAGTTAATCTGTTTACTCGTCTAGAGAAAATCCTGCCGTGTTCACTTATAAATCGGCGAAGTAAAACAATATTTTTGTAACTTACAAGCTCATCTGATCGGATAGATGGAGAACGCCTGCGGGGAGACAGTTTCACCCTATTCATGAATTCATCCTCTCTTTTTCAGTAGCAATGGGTGACATTGGTGCTTCATTTGAAGAAACCAATTTGTATTTGAAAAAAAAAAAAAGAGACATTTATTTTTTTGTCTCCTTATAAGTAATGTGTTTACGACAATGGGGGCGGTACTTCCTCAATTCCAGTCGAGTCGGTGTATTCCTGCGGCTTTTACGCGTAATATATCTATGAATACCAGAAAATTTCCGGCTAGTCCATTCCCGGGTACACCCGGTACACTCCAAGGCAATTGTTACCCTCGCCTCTTTTCCCTTAGTCATGATGTTGCCTGAAGTAGTTACACTCAGTAGGAGTAATGAAGGAATGAGCTGGGTTCTTCAGAACCACTTCTCCTAAAATCTAGAGAAACTTCTTATGCATTTAGTCCCCCTTTCCCTTCGACCCACTCATGTCCTTCTGTTTAACACCCTTTTTTTGTATTACCGACCTAGTGGCTATCAATAGATCATTGAAAATGTAGGTACTATTTATTCAACCGCCGATTGATGGGACGGAAATATTAAGGCATCCGGAAAAAATCGATTGATTTCTATCAATAAACCAGCTAACAAACTGAACCATATTGTAGCAAGGACAGGGGCTGTAGACAGATAGGTTTCAAAATTCCGCGTTGCAAATTCTCCCTTTCTGATTTTGTTCGTATCCTATCCGACTTGTCCAACTTCTGAACTTATCTCTTTTGTGTCCCACCCAATCAATTCAAAAATTTTTAAATAAAAACAACGCTGCAAACTCCGTCTGTACACATCGCCAGTTAAGTGAATCTAATAATATTACTAAATATACCCGATGCAGGGAAAGACGCCAGGACCCAGTTAATAATCAACTACTCGCGACTTGGTTGGCCAATTTCTGCGACCCTTGGCTATAATGATTCAGATACAATCCACACAGATTGTGGGTACCAATAAGAGTGGAATTAATAGGGATGTGGCGCAGTTTGGTAGCGCGTTTGTTTTGGGTACAAAATGCCGCAGGTTCAAGTCCCGTCATCCCTGTTTCTTGTGAATTAGTGATACTTCATTGATATAATTGGATTGGAAAAATCGAATTCTGAAACTTGCTGCTTCTGCACGGTCGATTGACTCAACGCGGGTTGAGTGGACCCCATAAGCTCACTGGAATTGAAAAAATAAATTCACTTGATTCGGTTCTATCCACCTAAATCGGTGAACAGTCCGGATACCAATTCATTTGGTATCCGGAGAGAGCGCTCTTAGTTCAGCGTGGTAGAACGCGGGTCTCCAAAACCCGATGGCGTAGGTTCAAATCCTACAGGGCGTGTTTTTCCCACGAGAGATTCAACCCCTCTTTGGTAACAGGTTCATGCGCCGAGTGTAGGATGGCTTGAGTGCTGAAGCAAATATCGGTAACTGCCCGGTTTCATTCCGAATTGTTAGCAAACTTCTAAATGGAGAAACAGTCCAGCGGGTAGCAAGAACAGAAAGAGACTGCTGCATCAAATTGAATAGAAAGACTTGAAATTCTTCTATCTAACATCTAGGCGGTCACCCCGTCGGTATTGCGAATATGCAGTTACGAACAATCCAATCAAAGTTATTGGAATCAATCCCAAGACTATTCCAGATAGTAAAGCTTCAACCATTCGGATTCAAAAATATGTTTTGGTGTGTGTGTGAATACCCGCAGCATGATCGAGCAACGAATCGATATTGCTAAGTACGTCGAATCGGTAGGGCCCTCTCCTCCTTCCATATTTTGGAGGTTCCGGCACATTTTTTTTTTCATAAAAGCCGGATCTTACTTAATCCGAAAGGGAGTGACAAAGTCAATATCAATACGAACAACGAAAGAACGAGGTAACTCATTAGGGTTATCATGGAATTCTCTGACTTACCGAATTGGACCAATAATCCTAAATTAGTATACAGTCTCTGGGAGTCGCTTGTTCATTACCCAGAACCAATGAGATAGTAGTCTGTGTAGACGCAACAAGCATCTGAATTGATCTCGTCAAAATAGAACGTAAAATGATTTGAAAAAAAAATGAATCGATTATTTCTAACTAGTTTGCATCTGTCAAAAATTATTTGGGATAGATCATTCATTACTTGATCGGATCAATAGATCGATTGAATCAATGAAATACTAAATTGTTGAACCAAAACAAAAAATTTATTTGAGATAGAATCCCGACTGAGACTTTCCCCGCTCTTTGGCGCCATCTGAGTTTTTGCGCAAAACAAGTAGTCTTGCTCCTTCCGGAAACAGGTGGCTATACTAATCCAGTACGTTTTAGATATACCCTGGGTATTTATATAGACGACTTAATCGTACTAACTAAACTAAATTAGTACGATGGATTTGATCGGCAAGTTCCATCCCTTCGTTCCAAGCCGGTACTTCTGATCCAACCCTTTTTTCATGTTGCAACGGAATGCGGAGCCAAGCATGTCTGGAAATACGGGGGAACGTCCCTTCGCTGACATCATTACCAGTATCTGATACCGGGTTATCCATAGCATCACTATACCTTCTCTATTCATTGCGGGTTGGTTATTCGTCAGTACGGGTTTGGCTTACGACGTCTTTGGCAGCCCCCGTCCAAACGAGTATTTCACAGAAACTCGACAAGAAGTTCCTTTAATAACCGGCCGTTTTGAATCGCTGGAACAAGTTGATGCATCTGCCAGATCCTTCTAGGAGGTAGCAATGACTCTAGATAGAACTTATCCGATCTTTACTGTTAGGTGGTTAGCTGTTCACGGATTAGCCGTGCCCACGGTTTTTTTCTCGGGATCTACATCAGCAATGCAGTTCATTCAGCGATAGTCTTTAAACGAGCCTCGAATCTATGACACGACCAAATCCAAACAAACAAAGTGTGGAATCGAATCGCACAAGCCTTTACTGGGGACTCCCATTGATTTTTGTGCCTGCCGTCCCATTTTCCAACCATTTTTTTAATCAGGCATTGGAATGATTTGCCAACAACATTGATTGAAAACGCCTAATGTAGAAAATAAAAAAAAAATATGTTTTCAACTGTTCACGTCTCGAGTTATGACCGATTAGATGCCGAGACCAGAGATAATAAGGGTAGGGAGGGTTGAAAAAAATGGCCAATTCCACTGGAAGGATTCCTTTGTGGCTAGTAGGTACTGTAGCCGGTACACTCGTAATTGGTTTATCGGGAATATTCTTTTACGGGGCCTATTCGGGGTTAGGATCGTCCCTTTAAAGGACATGCAGCAAAAAATGTGATAATAAGATCCTAATTACCCCAAATTACCAGAGTCAGTATCCGACCGGGGTCTCGACTGACTACCGCACAGAGATCAAGTGATCCCGATCGATTTTTTCATCGATCGGGATTGAATGAACAACAATAGCAATCGTTTACGTCATGTCTATGACATCGACATCGTCACGACGAACATTGCTTCATACTAATTCGACTTTTTTTTTTGTTCTCGAATTTGAAAAGATGTGTGTGGTCCTTTCCGGATAATCCCAGACTTTTTCTATCGACTTGTGCCCATCTCATCAGTGCCCAACGGATGGGTCATTCGCTGCTATTCACCACACGTCCCTCACCTTGCGGAAGGATAAGAATCCGTTTAAGATAAAGACGGTTTGGTTTCTAGCAAATAAAAATAAGTTTTAAAAAGAATTAAAATTTAATATCCTCTCTTTTTCTTTGCAGATCGCTTGAAAGCAATACTAGTAAGTGGTAGATATAAATTGATAGAAGAGACGGATTTAAGGATTCATCTCTGCTAGCTGTACCTTTTCAAACTGCTTCTTCTTCAGCACTAGGAAGATTTGCGCCAGGACGATCGAGGCAAAGAAGAGTGACGGACCCTGTACACGTAATGGATCTTGAAGAACAATCTCCGTTTCGCTCTGGCCGAACCCACCCACATTGGGATTGCTCGTTAATGGCTGATCAATCTTGACGAACTCGCCCTCTGAAACGACGATTTCAGGACCGGGAGGTATTGTATCAGTTACTTCGCGACCGTCTGTTCCTTCTAGAATTATTTCGTATCCACCTCTTCCCTCTTTACGGACTATTTTTGTGATACTTCCGGCTACTGAAGCATTATAAACTGTATTGTTGCTCTTACTTCCGTCAGGATAGATTTGTCCTCTCCCTCTGTTTCCACCCACATAAATAGGATATTTTAAGAAATGGGTTGCTTTATTGGTACTAGGGTCCGGTGAGAGAATCGGAAATACAATTTCCTGATATGACGCGCCCGGGATTGGACCCACCACGATTATGTTTCTCTTGTCAGGGCGGTAGATCTGAAATGAAAGTTTTCCCAATTTATCTTTCAGTTCGGTGGGAATACGATCAGGAGGAGCCAATTCAAATCCCTCGGGTAAAATGAGAACGGCACCCACATTTAAACTCCCTTTTTTGCCATTGGCAAGGACTTGTTTTATCTACGTATCATATGGAATCTTAACAACTGCTTCAAATACAGTATTGGGAAGCACAGATTGTGGAACCTCAATATCCACGGGTTTTTTGGCTAGGTGACAATTGGCGCAAACGATACGTCCAGTAGCTTCCCGAGGATTTTCGTAATTTTGTTGCGCAAAAATAGGGTACGCATCGGAAGCGAGTGGCAAATTCACTCCCACAGGGACTATGACTATTAAAAGTTGCGGAATCAAGCAATTCTCCGTCCAATTACCAATGATTTGTTTTTTCATAGTTCAATGATTGGTGCTAATTCCTTCTATTCAATTCTCCTTTCAAACCGATATGCTTGATGAAGCACGATCAATGGGAATGTAATGTAATTGAACGGTGGTCACTCATTCGTCGTATGATACGTCGCTACGATCGAAGGCGATGCACGATTCAGGTGACGAAAAATCCAATACTTAGAAACCGTATCCGAGATAACTGGGAACGTCGAAACGAAGCAGGAAATCATGTATCTGTCACGGGCAAATCCTAAATGTTCTAGGAAGCAACCCGTGACGATTTCCCAGCCTTGGGGGGAGTGGAATCCAACACATAAGTCAGTTATTAAAAGGATAGAAAATGCTTTGATTGTGTCATTTGAACTGTGAAATAACTCCCGAATCCAAGGATTTAGAACTGCAAGTCTTCTTCGACTTACTGCAAGCAATAGAATTGGGGTAGCAAGACTTATGGCGTCGGATACTACACACGAAACAATTTGAGTATTCAATTTATTATACATTATTACGGACTGGATGTTCTCGTCGCATGTCCTTATGTCACAATCTCGTAACCGGAGACCAACAGAACCTCTTGTCATTCCATCCAACCACGATAATCCCTCCGTTCGACGAAACTGATTTGAAGCCCTTTCCTCCTGGAATGGATTGAAAAATACTTGTAACTCAGATGTGTTCCACAGTTGCCCAATCCAGGGTTCCGCAAATTCATTCTTCGAAATAGCGTGGATTAGAAAAAAAAAGATTATTAGACATCCGATAGTTTTTAGAGAAGCTGAGGCTTGATGTTTAGCTAGTCGAAAATCATGAAGTACCGATGGAGTCGATTGACTCGTCAATTCTGTCCCGAATTTAGATGGAGTACGATTTATAGACCGCGGTATCAAATTAGTTACTTCGTAAGCGGATGCACTAACAAGTAAATTGGTTAATTTGTGGGCCGTAATGTCGTTGGAATCTTTAGTGGTTGGTAGATGCGGAGACGCCCCCGCGCATTTTACTATCACAACCGAATCATTTAGAACAGCTTCAATCCAGACTAATTTCCGATTCATTTGCTCATATTTTTTTGAATTCATAACCATGTGTCTTCTTGGGTTATAGGTTCCTGAATCGTCTGCCGCTGCAGACTCATCGATCCGGTTTTGTACATAAGTTGCTCTATTATCTACACCATATTTATATCCGCGATATCTTGACTTCAAATGGGAAGTTTCCAAGTCATGAGGCATGAATATGCCGGGGTTATACTCCCTCTCCTCATTAATATTTTTATTTCTTGGAGACACGTTTGTACCGTCGGCAGTACGATAGTGATTTGTCACCAGCGACAGCTGGGAACGATGGAAGAGGATCAATTTCTTACTAATGCTTGGGATGGATACGCTGGTTCGGTGCTCCAAAAGACTCCAATATATCATCATGGATTGTAGGTCAAACCCCCCGGGGGCAGATTCCACCCGTGCTTGATACAAATCTTTTTTCTTCGCAAGTTGGATCTTCTTACTAGCTTTATGGGCCCTGTCCGAAGAACGATGAGGAGTCTCGCAAAACCACCGGATAAGTCTCCAACAATCTATTTTCATACGTTGTTTATGTATCCAGGAAATAAAAAAGATTGAAACTGGTAAGAAGAAGTATTCACCGGAATGATGAAACCATCTCTCTCACATTAATTGACTATATTGTTATTGCTTGACTCTCTGATGCAGAAAAAGAGTTATTTTAATTGCATACAGTCACATGTCATTCATGCATTTGTCCTTCTAATCATTTCTCGAATTACTTGTCAGCGAGGGAGACCCCGAAAGCTTTCGATAGGCACGCGTAAAAAACGGGCGATTCCAGCAGCCTTTTCCTCCATCTCACTCAATGACGAATTTTCTCCGGTACGGGTAAGAGGGACATTCTGCCGACCTCTAATTTTTGGGTATAGAATCCGACGGGGATAGAGACCCCCTTGGGTTTCTAATCCAACTGCTTGTATATCTTTCGACGAAAACTTTGCACAAATACGGCAATTCCTTCCTGGGAAACCCCAACGAAAAATTGGAAAAATTCCTTCTCGTTTGTTGAACAGGTTGTATCCGCCGCCCACGTCCCAAAACGCGGCACATCCCAAGTAGGATCCGACGAAGAGGCCCGCAAGACCGTGAAATAACATCACAATACCTTGTGGAATAAAAACAATATATCTGGACGGAAGCAAGGGAATTAAATCTTTTCCAATGTGGCTGGAAAGTCCGACTGATGTAGGACCCAAAGCACCGAAAATGAGTACGCAGGCCCAACATGAGTTACTAAATGTGCGAAAACCTCTTACAGAATCTATTTGAATCGACTTGGATTGACGTGTCGTTGCCGTTCTCCCAAGGTTTGTATCCCATCATAACGAGTTGATTAATCATCTTATTAATTTTACTTGCTTATGTCACTACACGGTTGTGGTTGCAGCAGAAATAGCATACTTTCTGAAACGAAAGTCCATTAGTAATTTCCTTCTTAAAAGAGTTCACGTGATTTAATTAGATGAGTCTTAGTAGCACCACAGACGAGAAAAGCTTCGCCAGGCTGAACCTCCATTGCCGCGCGCGTGCGTGTGGGTGGGGTGTGCGCCCGCACGACGCCTACGCGCGTGACATATACAAATTGGGTTGGGCAAAAAATATTTTTGTTTCCTATACCGTAAGCCTTTATTTTATTCGATGTGACATTGCAAGATTGGTTGTGACAAAAAGTTGATTTTGAAATCTTTTTATAGTAGAGACTTATTCGATGGATTAACTAAAGAGTCAATTCGAGATTAGTCGATGCCACCGCAGATTTCTCCCCTAATAGGAGGATACGCAAACGAATTAGAGAGAAAAATCATGAGATTTCATCTTCTTCTACGTACATAAACAAGAAAACTATAGCAATCGCTGGAAACGCTGAACCTACTGGGGGTACAGAAATGGAAGGTAAATAGAATGCTGTCATGAGAATCCTCAAGTAATGAAATAAGTGAAGAGAAAATAAGGGAGAAAATCTTGCAACAGTATTGGCTATTTCGTTTATCTCTCTAGTATTTAATGATAATGTCTCCACCCAGAAAAATAAAGAGGTTTGTGAGTACCAGGCGCGTTTATCATACAAACCCGTCTTTGCACCGTGTGTTGTATAAGGCGCAATCCGCACGGCATAACAAATTTATTTCTGATTGACTGATGAAGCCACGTGTCGGGATTTACCGTCCGTAACATCCAGCAATTTTGGAGTCAACTAGATCGTAATTCACACCAAAAGCCGTCCAAACCCGGGAGTTCAAACATTAATCTATTCTATTACTTCTGTCCCTTCCATCAGTGATACACCGTTTGATAGAAGCAGGAAAACTCGGATTCGGATAAGTAGGAGGAAAAGAAAACTAGTCCTCTCTATTAAAGGGAGACGCGGCATAGAGCTCGAATATCTCGCTCAGAACACCTTTTAGGAGATTACGCGGAACAATTAGATCAGGTGATCCGTGATCAAATAGAGATTCGGCAACTTGAAATCCGTCAGGTATTTTTTGACGCAGGGTTTGTTCAATCACTCTCTTGCCAGCAAATGCTATATATGCTTTGGGTTCGGCAACAATCACGTCTCCTAACATGCCAGAACTAGCAGTTACACCTCCTGTAGTTGGATAAGTAAGAACTGAAATATATAACAACTTTTTTTGAACTTGGTGTGTTTGCGAAGCAGGAGAAATCTTAGCCATTTGCATCAGACTTGATGTCCCTTCTTGCATGCGCGCTCCTCCCGGGGCACAGACGATGACGAGGGGTAATGACTTGTCCGTAGCACATTCAATTAGCCGGGTAATTTTTTCTCCCACCACGGAGCCCATACTACCACCCATGGATTGGAGATCCGTAACACCAAGCGCAATAGTTGTTCCATTCAAACGTCCCATACCTGTTTGGACAGCGTCGGTTGAACCTGTATTCTCCTGTGAATTTGTGATACGGCTATGGTAGGAATCCTCATCTGAAAGATCCAAAATATCTCTCGCGGTCATGTCTTCATCCAGTGGAACCCGAGTTTCACAATCAATCGAGAGTTCAATCCTTTCCGTACTTGTCATGGGTAAGTGATAACCGCACCCTTCGCAAACACTCCCATTTTCTTTTGAAGGTCTGACATAAAGCATATCGCCGCAGTTATCGCGTCAAGTCCGTAGCCCTTTGTTGGTACCAACATCCACGCGCTCCTCTCCCTCTTTCTCGGTCGGGATGTATCCTTTAGTAGCCCTATCAAAGAAAGCCCCAATTAATCCACCAAATTTTTGTCTATCTTCAAACCAATTTTTTACGGACGTGAAAATCTCCTCATTGTTTCTATGAAATGGATAGGTACTCAAATAGAATCATGCTCCGATCCAAGAATCTCTTTCTTCCGTAGATTATTAATTATTCAATTATTGATTCTATTTATTCGATCGATTATATATTAGGAGCTTACTAAAGCTTATACAACCGCATCTCGCCGGGAAATTTTGCACCGGCCGGGCGACGAAGCGAGGCGGAAGGAAACTCCCCCCCACTTTTGCATTTGTCAACCGCTTTATTACGATTTGTAATATTACGGTTTCTTTTCACTGACACAAATCGGGAAAGATTTAAACTTTCGATCCCTCCTGAACCAACCTTGTACTATCAGTGCTTAAGGTACCAATCCCCCAACTGGATTTCGTGACTGATTGCATTGCTGGGAATGAAGGTATGTTTTCAGATACCTTACTTATATCTTATAGAATGTTTCGAGAGACGATTGAGACATCCTGAACAAGTAAGTACATGGCACTTTACTCATTCACTTGCAACCCTTCAATAAATAAAGAATGGATGAAGGTATCCACTACCTTCTTATCCAGTCTCTCTCGATGCAACTAACCTACCTTATTTAGTCATTTCCGGTTTGAAAATCTTATATTTACATCCTATTTTGTGATATTTATATGATTCTAACATTAATTTTAATGATAATTAAACTTACAATATTAAAATAGGAAGGAAGGGGGGGGGGGGGGTCTAGACATGCTGTCCAACACCCCCAACGCTTCTAGGTGAGCCAATCTTCTCATATTAAAGGGAAGGAAAGGTAGACAAAAAATCCCCGGGGATTTTTATAATTTCACTTGTACCACGACTGGTTGCAGAAATTATAATGTATCAATTGTTTCAAACTCAAATTTGATTTCTTTCCACACTTCACAAGCAGCTGCTAGTTCGGCACTCCATTTACTAGCTTCACGAATAATTTCATTTCCCTCGCGAGCGAGATCACGTCCTTCGTTACGCGCCTGTACACAGGCTTCCAAGGCAACTCGATTTGCGACAGCTCCCGGCGCGTTTCCCCATGGATGGCCTAGGGTTCCTCCACCAAATTGTAATACGGAATCATCTCCAAATATTTCGGTTAAAGCGGGCATGTGCCATACATGAATGCCCCCAGAAGCTACGGGCAATACCCCCGGCATGGATACCCAGTCCTGGGTAAAGTAGATGCCGCGACTACGATCTTTCTCTATATAATCGTCGCGAAGTAAATCGACGAATCCCAGGGTAACTTCTCGTTCACCTTCCAGTTTACCGACTACAGTCCCGGCGTGGATGTGATCTCCGCCAGACATACGTAATACCTTGGCTAATACGCGGAAGTGTATACCGTGATTTTTCTGTCTATCGATTACGGCATGCATTGCGCGGTGGATGTGTAGAAGTAATCCATTGTCGCGGCAGTAAAAAGCCAAGCTAGTGTTTGCAGTAAATCCCCCGGTCAAATAATCGTGCATGACAATGGGTGCGCCCAGTTCTCGAGCGAAAATTGCCCTTTTTAGCATCTCTTCGCAGGTACCCGCAGTGGCGTTTAGGTAATGCCCCTTGATTTCACCCGTCTCGGACTGGGATTTAAAAAGAGCTTCCGCTACAAAAAGGAAACGGTCACGCCAACGCATAAATGGTTGGGAATTAACGTTCTCATCGTCCTTGGTGAAATCAAGCCCACCGCGGAGACACTCATAAACAGCTCTACCATAATTCTTAGCAGATAAACCCAATTTGGGTTTGATCGTACATCCCAATAGGGGACGCCCATACTTGTTCAATTTATCTCGTTCAACCTGGATACCGTGGGGCGGACCAATAAAAGTCTTTGAATACGCAGGAGGAATTCTTAGATCCTCCAGGCGTAGAGCACGCAAGGCCTTGAATCCGAATACATTACCTACGATAGAAGTTAGCAAATTGGTGACGGAACCCTCTTCAAATAAATCCAACGGATAAGCGACATAAGCAATGTATTGATTTTCTTCTCCAGCAACGGGTTCGATGTCGTAGCACCGACCTTTGTAGCGATCGAGGCTGGTGAGACCGTCTGTCCATACAGTGGTCCATGTACCCGTGGAGGACTCCGCAGCCACTGCAGCTCCAGCTTCTTCGGGAGGTACTCCCGGTTGCGGAGTCATTCGGAAGGCTGCCAGGATATCAGTATCTTTGGTTTGATAATCGGGAGTGTAATAGGTCAATCGATAGTCCTTAACACCAGCTTTGAATCCAATACCTGTTTTAGTCTCCGTTTGTGGTGACATAAGCTCCTCCCTACAATTTGAGTGGTAAATCCTGCAAGGTGGGATCTGCTCGACACGGGTGGAGTCAACCCAATTCGAGACATAAAATGGGTATCACCATGACCAGAGCAAGAGACTCTTTTCCGAGTCTGGAACATTGATATTTTATAATGCATTTCATACGAAGCGCAACTGACTTCTGTTGTTTCCGCAAAGGACGGTAAATGGTTGTTGGTCTCGTTCCTATATCAATACATTGACTTGGAAATATTTTCATGGTTAGACTGGTCGGTGGATGAAAAGAGGGTATCAATCCGAATATCCGATCCGTCTCGAGGACTATACAGAAATAGAAGGGAAATTCCTGTTGAGTAAACAGAGAATTTGGATCATGTGTCGTGCGATGATTGCACCGGCAAAAACCGAGTTTTACTAGTCATCGGATCCTGTAAAACGAAAAAGATTACTGGATCCACATATGTTTTTATATGTTATTTCTCCCATGATGGAAGTAGGTAAAAGTTTCCCTGGATAGAAAATGATATGCGTGTAAACGGAGAACGAGGATTCCTCATCTTTTTTATAAGCAATCAAGTATCAAATACTTTTATTGGTTTGGCAGTCGAATAAGGATAATACACCAAAATAGTTACGAGAACCAGTTATTTCTATTTCGGAATCTCTGAATTGGTAGATAGAAATGTGGGATGTATCACTCAGATTATTGGACCAGTACCAGATGTAGCTTTTTCCCCGGATAGAACGCCCAATATTTATAATCCACTAATAGTCAAGGGACAAAATCCAGCAGGTCAAAAAATTGATGTTACCTGCGAGGTACAGCAGTTATTGGGTAATAACGAAGTACGAGCCGTCGCGATGAGTGCCACAGATGGTTTAACGAGAGGCATGAGTGTCATTGACACGGGGGCTCCCCTCAGCGTTCCTGTCGGTGAGATTACTCTTGGTCGAATCTTTAATGTTCTTGGTGAACCCGTAGATGACTTAGGCCCCGTCAGTGGCGGTGCAACATTCCCCATTCACAGATCCGCACCTGCGTTCACACAATCAGACACAAAACTATCGATTTTCGAAACAGGGATTAAGGTCGTAGATCTTCTGGCTCCATATCGTCGAGGAGGAAAGATTGGACTATTTGGCGGGGCTGGAGTGGGAAAAACGGTTCTTATTACGGAATCAACCAATAATATTGCCAAGGCTCATGGGGGGGTATCTGTATCTGGTGGAGTGGGAGAACGCACCCGGGAAGGGAACGATCTCTACATGGAAATGAAAGAATCAAAAGTGATCAATGAACAAAATGTAGCAGAATCAAAAGTGGCGCTAGTCTACGGCCAGATGAATGAGCCACCAGGAGCGCGTATGAGAGTTGGCCCAACGGCTTTAACAATGGCCGAATATTTTCGGGATGTTAACAAACAGGATGTACCATCATTTATTGACAATATTTTTCGCTTTGTCCAAGCGGGGTCAGAAGTCTCGGCTTCACCAGGTAGAATGCCTTCCGCCGTAGGTTACCAACCGACCCTCGGCACAGAAATGGGCTCTCTCCAGGAAAGAATTACTTCAACTAAGGAGGGGTCAATAACTTCTATTCAAGCTGTTTACGTACCCGCGGATGATTTGACTGACCCAGCTCCTGCCACAACATCTGCGCACCTGGATGCTACCACTGTGCTTTCCAGGGGATTAGCTGCAAAAGGCATTTACCCCGCAGTGGATCCCTTGGATTCGACTTCCACTATGTTGCAACCCTGGATTGTGGGTGAAGAGCACTACGAAACTGCGCAGGGGGTTAAGCAAACTTTGCAACGCTACAAGGAGCTTCAAGATATTATTGCTATTCTCGGACTGGACGAATTGTCGGAGGAGGATCGTTTAACGGTGTCTCGGGCACGGAAAATAGAGCGTTTTCTGTCGCAACCCTTTTTTGTGGCGGAAGTACTTACTGGCTCGCCGGGAAAATATGTCAGTTTGGTAGAAACCATCAAAGGATTTCAAATGATTCTTTCTGGCGAATTGGACCATCTTCCTGAGCAAGCTTCTTATTCAGTTGGTAATACCGACGAGGTCACTGCAAAGGCCGCGACTTTACAAGTATAAGTGGAGGATCAAAGGGATGGTACTAAAACTCCGCGTGATGGCCCCCAATCGAACTGTTTGGAATTCTGAAGTTCGGGAAATCGTGCTACCCACGAGCAGTGGCCAAATCGGGGTGTTGCCTAATCATGCGCCGCTGCTTACAGCTTCGGATATTGGAGTCCCGAGAATGCGCCACGACGAGCAGTGGTCCACAATGGCATTGATGGGTGGTTTCGCCATGATAGACAACAATCAGGTAATGATACTTGTCAATGAAGCGGAACAAGCTAATGAGATTGATCCTGAGGAAGCTCACAAAACGTTTCAAATGGCTCGAGCTGATTTGGCTAAAGCCGAGGGAAAGAAACAGATTATTGAAGCTGGCTCATCGTTCAGGAGGGCTAAAGCCCGATTAGAAGCTTTGGAAATTGCTTGATCGTCATCGTCACTTTCTCCAAAGTGGCAGGAGACACATATGTAGCAGGGTAGAAGGGGGTGTATTAAGTATCACCCCCCTCCTAAATACTTGTAGAACCTATTAAGGTTAGATTTGAGCAACGATGCGGTGCCCGATATTACCTACTATTGGATTCGAACCAATGACTCTCGCCGTATGAAAGCGATACTCTAACCGCTGAGTCAAGTAGGCTTTTTCTGTTATGACACATCATTATAATGATTAATTATACCGAAGGGATTAGCAACAACTGGAGAGCCAAGCACCTATTATCAATATGGAATGGCAAATTTCTTCCCTGCAACATAGGGATATGGCCAAGTGGTGGAGCGTCCCATCCTGTTTGTTTGGGTACCAAGGCTTCTCAAAAAAAAAAAATATAATCAAGGTTTGAACGCTTGATTTACAGGTGTGGATCCCGTACGAAAACAGATACAGAGGAAAAACTTCCCATCGACTAAAATTTTATATTTTGCTTCAGTTTATGCTATCTGCGACGTCGCCAGAACAGTCTATCTGTTCGACGACTTGCAAGTTAGGTCCATCGACCTTCATGCAGGGGGGGATTAGTTACTGAATAAGTAATAAGGAATTTACTTTTTTTTTAATTCTAATTTTTAATTATCTCAATTAAAAAGTAATGTCTAACATTCGTCTGAATTGCAGAATATTGTGATATCCATAAATCAGATTGGTGAGGATGCTTCCAGTAATTCTGTTGCTCCCACTCCTTATTAGGTGTAATGCTTGCTAGAGATTTGACCATATTAACGGCCTATTGCCTTTTTTCGCGCTATGAGTAGTGTGTCACTACCACTGGAAGTTCACACCAATGCTAGCCACTACCTCCGCTTTTGTTTCTGACACGAATCCTTAACTAATGAGAAATAAAGGTTGGTGCTCAGAGGTACTTGCCAGGAACCAGATTTGAACTGGTGACACGAGGATTTTCAGTCCTCTGCTCTACCAACTGAGCTATCCCGGCCAATGATCGACAATCTCAAAAATGATATTTACTCAGTCCTCTGTCTCTTTCACCCCTCTTCGGATTGAACTATTGCAAACGAACTATGTCAAGCTGTTATGCAACAACTTGACTGAAAGGTTCGCCTGCAATCCATCTGTAAACAGTCTAGGACAATGGGTTCGAGTCTACGAAGATAATTCTTTGGGATTCGAACACTAGCAGGTACACAGGCTTCCTCCGATTTTGGATCGTAAAATCGAAGTAACCGAAGGAATAAATTATTAATTGTGTGATGATTTAAGTTGCGGATTACTTTGTTAGTCTTGGGGATAGAGGGACTCGAACCCTCACGGTCTTGCAAGGACCAGCGGATTTTCTTCCTACTGCAATTTGCATTGCTACTTTTCCAGACGCCGCAGGATTGGACTCTCTCTTTATCCTCTACTAATTAACAGATTTAGGCTTGTATTTCTAAATGCCAGGTATATTAATCCATTCAGAATTGATACGAAGGAGTCCCAACAACATGAAGAGGATCCGGCGGGTGTGAGAACCGTTTCTTTTTTTTTCCAACAATCAAATGAAAGGGGGGACTAGACTTGTCCCGTGACAAAAATATTTTTTTCCTTTAATTTCATTTCATTTTGAATCCTACTTCCTTTCGATTGGATAATCCAAATTGGACAAAATTATTTGGAGAAATTCCAAATAATCAATTGATTAGTTGCTTGGATCGCTCCCGTCGAGTCTCTGCACCTATCTTCCCGGTGGACTACCACCCAAAATGTGGGATTTGGCTCAGGATTGCCCACCCATTAGTCCTAGGTTCCCCTGAATCTGAAAGCTACCACGTGATTTGTTTCCATATCCAGGCTCAATTATATCGAGTCCGCAGCGTCTACCATTTCGCCATATCCCCTCTTATTGTCCCCCAGAGAGGCAAGGGTCAAAAAATTCAGACGAACCAGATTTGACCCCCCCATCTCTTATCACAATTAATCCTCTTTTCGCCTTTATATGTAATCCCATAAAGATGAGAGGAAGTTTATTTACTAATTTAGCGGGACCAAGAGACTTGGTCCGCGTGAACCATGCCGACTGATTCTCGCCAAACAAATGAATCTTCTTACTTGCTCAAGTATCCGGATTATATCCATGAATATTGCTGGGATCAACACATCGGATCAAAAAATGCTTGAATCAGAGATAAGAAGAAGAATATTTGTAAGAATTACGAAGATGAAAAAGTGGATTCAACCAATTGGGATTAACCAAGCAGCCGCCCATTGGGGTTGAGGCTTGCCTCCGCGAACTTACCAGTAGAAGAATCACTTATCTATTTTCATTAGTTTTGCCCCGCATGATCCGATCAAGACATAAGCAGAGATGCTATGGCGATATAAAGAAGGTTATTGGTTCGATTTCACGGCAGGGAGTACTTGATGAGATCTACTCAGCGATGAAATCATTTGCCTAGACTTTTGATTTACCTCTCCCGTTCCAACGAAAATTTTGATAACTTGAACCCTCGGTTGTTTCTACTCTCATGCTATTATTGTCACAAATAACAAGATCGGTGAAGCCGGGCGAGTGGTGAAATGTCCCCACTCAAGCGGCCGAATCTTTGGTTCTCAATTGCAACACGCTTACGGAAAAGGAGTCATTACGTCTCGATACCGGGGACCACGATTGAAAATAATACGTCGTTCAAAAAATCTGCCTGGGCTAACGGGTAAGACAATAAATCTACAAAAAGCACGACTTGATACTGATCAATTCTCTTCGGGAAAATTGTCTCAGTTTCGTGTGCGTCTTGAAGCCAAACAGAGATTACGCTTCAATCATGGCTTAACAGAATGTCAATTGCCTAAATATGTTCGAATTGCTAGAAAAGCTAAAGGATCGACGGGTGAAGTACCATTGCAATTACTTGAGATGCGTCCAGATAATATTATTTTCCAGTCAGGTATGGCCGCTACTATTCCCGCAGCCAGGCAATTAGTGAATCACCGGCACGTCCTTGTGAATGATTGTGTGACAGATATACCAAGTTATCCGTGCAAACCAAAAGATGTCATTACTATTAGGAATCATTCAATCCATTCGTATGGACTCGAGGGGCGTATCAGATCTACTAGGAACGAAAAAATACCAAATCACTTGGCCTTTTCGGTATTGGAAGGTGACGGACCAAAGGGTTTGGTCAATGGATTCCCGAATCGAGAATCCATTGGTTTAGACATCAACGAGTTACTAGTCGTGGAGTACCACTCCCGTGAAGCGTAGTATTTCACAAATTCATTTACTACCACTGAAGTCGTCGAAACAAAAGGAAGGAGAGGGATTCGAACCCTCGGTAGACACATCCACATAGCATTTCCGGTGCTACGCCTTAGACCGCTCGGCCATCCTCCCCGTAGCACGTGAAACTATGCATATGGTGTAGCGATCGGGAGTAGGGGGTGGCATAATCTTCCCCCACGAAGATCGATATTATGTTATACCTAGAAGGGAGCGCAAAAATGAGCGAGTGACATGAATCAAGACGTGAAGAGAAAAAGTTTTTGTCACCTATAATACCTATAATACTTCGATACAGGAAGAGTCGTTAAATTTCGTTTTGTGTCGAATTGAACCGAGCCAAGGGCGGGGGATAAGCTACTCGAGAAAGTGTATTTATTTTCATTCTCCGTACCTCGAAAAAGAGAGGAAGTCAATCCCACTTGTAGTCTGTCTCAGTCCCAGAGTCCAGTGATTGATGTGTTGCAATCTAGTAACGAGTAAGATGAAACGACGGAATCCTAAAAATATTGAAGGAATGAAAGCTATGCCTAGATTTCAAAGAAATGATAATTCTACTGATAAGACTTTTACGGTTTCGGCAGATACTTCGTTGCAAGTCTCACCAGCTAGTGAAGGAGAGAGAGAAGCGTTTACTCATTATAGGGATGGTGCGATTCGAAATGGGAATTGATTAATTCCATATTTGAAGAAGTAGAACTTTTTGATTCCAGGAGATTCGCATCTGACAAGGGCACGTCAAGTAGCAGGATGCAGGTCCCTCCGTCGTATATCCGCGATTGATGCAGCCCAGAACGCTCCAGTTCCAGTCTACAATGGATCGTGGCGCTAGGCCAAGGGCATCATACCCACAGAACAATCCGTTATGAACGATTCAGTTCCGTAGGTACGCATGGGGGAGAAGTACCACGTGCAGAAACCGACACCACAAAATCTTCGTCACAAATTTTATTACTACACTTTTGTGAAGGAGACCAACTGATGATTAGGACGATGATAAGTCATCCCGCTCTCGTCTCGGATAGCCTTGTAATCATCGAGGATCGTCGGGGTAACTAATCCCTACCAGATATCGGGTGCGAAAAACGAATAAATTGCCACGAGTTTCTTCTCTACGTAACTAAAAATATTTCTGCGTGAATACTGGAATTATGTAGCGACTCATAATGATATGGCTACATCAATGAGATAAGCGACTGACACGAAGGATGGCTAGGGATCCAATAAAAGCTGGGAAGAAAAGAAAAGGGGGCACTAGCTCTTGCTCATTCTCGATTGATCAAATATAGGATTTGTTTGTCCTGCACGAATGGGCGGGAGAAGCCGCATGGGATGAAGATACCAAGTGCGGTTTTGTAGCGGAGCTCTCTTCCGATGAGCAAGCAACCGTAACGGATGTCAGCCCAATCCGAGGGAGAATATGCCGAAGCTTTATGGAATCATCACAAAGCAATGCGCTTAGAGACTGATCCTTACGATCGTAGTTACATACTTCATAATATAGGTCTCATCCATACTAGTAATGGTAAACACGCGAAAGCTTCGGAATATCATTTCCAAGCATTAGAACGGAATCCCTTTCTACCGCAGGCTCCCAATAATATGGCTGTGATCTGCCATTACGTGCGACTATCCACATTGCAAGATCTTTCAGTTTATGACTGCTTATCAGGAGGAGGCTTCCCACAATTGCTTCCCCGATGGAATATCATAAGCTGTGGTGTTCACTGCCCCTCGTAGCGATCCAGATTCGGGGGGCCGGAAGATAGAGTCTCAAAACCCTATGGATAATCGAGTGAATTGGAATTACAGCACCGTAAGGATTTCCCATTGAAAAACTAGATTGATACAATGGAATTGGTCCGACTCGACGAATCAAACTGATTCTTGTGATGGAATCAGTTGAAACAGTAGTTACCATTGGGCCACGGTGTAGTACCAAATCCCAAAGGATAAGTAGATTCCAACAATGGATCTGAGTCAACAACCAAGATAGTTAGTTACTAAAAGGATTTTTGGTCCTTCGGATAAACTAGGAGTAAAGGGAAGATCCTACACTGGATGCATAGGATTGGGGGACCACTACTAGCAGCTGTTCCTGCTCTTCTCCTTCTACCCCACCGACAAAGGAATGGGTTAGAGAGACTCGTGGGTAATAAATAGCGTGTTTGAGCCGTACGAGGCAGGAAACTCTCGAGTTCGGTTCTGAGGGGGGAGATCCCTACATAAGTAGTTTCATCCATCCCGACCGGGGGGAGCAAGCCATCCAACAGGAAGACCCGGCAGCTTCTGAAGCTTGGTTCGATCGCGCCGCCGAGTATTGGAAACGAGCAATAGCACTTTCTCCAAACAGTTATATCGAAGCACAGAATTGGTCGAGGATTACAAGGCGTTTTTTCGATGCATAAAGGAAGTTATGAACCAATCAAGGATTGAAATCGGTTACTTCCGTATCATCTGATTTTTATTGAACGAAACTCAGCTACTATCTTACGCGGATAATCTGCAAGATTCAGTCCATGAAGCACTTATGCATTATGCAATAATAGGATTAAATGCCTGCCAGGGATGAATCTTCCACCGAAGCCGCCCAGGTTCCAGACCCGGATGGAAAAATGATATTTTCACTAGATTGGTGCAAAATCTATCCCTCGGAATGTTCGTGCCCCTCGTTGGTAGGTCGTTGTTACACCCATCCGAAGAGAGGAGAATCTTGACGACTATTCGTTCACCAGAACCCGAAGTCAAAATCATGGTGGAAAAGGATCCTGTGAGAACCTCCTTTGAGAAATGGGCTCAACCTGGGCATTTCTCAAAAGGTTTGGCTAAGGGTCCTAGCACCACCACGTGGATTTGGAATTTACATGCTGATGCTCATGACTTCGACAGTTACACGAATGATTTGGAAGACATATCCCGGAAAATTTTTAGTGCTCATTTCGGCCAACTAGCAATTATCTTCATTTGGCTGAGTGGTATGTATTTTCATGGAGCTCGTTTTTCAAACTATGAGGCGTGGCTAGATGACCCTACCCATGTGAAGCCCAGTGCTCAAGTGGTTTGGCCAATAGTCGGTCAAGAAATACTTAACGGAGATGTAGGAGGGGGATTCCAAGGGGTACAGATAACATCTGGGTTCTTCCAACTATGGAGAGCATCTGGAATAACCAGTGAACTGCAACTCTATTGCACCGCCATTGGTTCCTTAATCTTTGCAGGACTGATGTTCTTCGCCGGTTGGTTCCATTATCACAAGGCTGCTCCAAAATTAGCTTGGTTTCAAGATGTAGAATCCATGCTAAATCACCATTTGGCAGGTCTCTTGGGGTTAGGTTCCTTGGCTTGGGCAGGGCATCAGGTACACGTCTCCTCACCCATCAATCAGCTCTTAGATGCAGGGATCGACCCCGGGGAAATACCCCTACCCCATGAACTCATTCTTAATCGTGATCTCATAGCTCAAATATATCCCAGTTTTGCAGAGGGAGTAACTCCGTTTTTTACCCTTGATTGGTCGGAATACTCGGATTTCCTCACCTTTCGAGGAGGGTTAAATCCAGTAACCGGCGGATTATGGTTGACTGATACTGCACATCACCACCTAGCAATTGGAATTCTTTTCTTGATAGCTGGTCATATGTATAGAACTAATTGGGGTATCGGTCATTCCACAAAGGAAATCCTTGAAGCTCATAAGGGTCCTTTCACGGGTGAAGGTCACAAAGGTCTCCATTTGATCTTAACCACTTCATGGCATGCCCAGTTAGCACTTAATCTTGCCATGCTAGGTTCCCTAACGATTGTGGTTGCTCACCATATGTATGCCATGCCTCCATATCCGTACCTAGCTACCGATTACGCCACTCAATTGTCTTTATTTACTCATCACATGTGGATTGGAGGGTTCTTAATAGTTGGTGCAGCTGCGCACGCGGCTATCTATTTGGTGAGAGATTACGACCCGAGCACCCAATATAACAATTTGTTAGATCGTGTCATTCGCCATCGAGATGCAATAATTTCACATCTCAACTGGGTGTGCATTTTTCTAGGCTTCCATAGTTTCGGGTTATACATTCACAATGACACGATGAGCGCCTTGGGTCGCCCCCGAGATATGTTTTCGGATACTGCTATTCAGTTACAACCCATATTTGCTCAGTGGATACAAGGCCTTCACGCTTATGCTCCGGGCTTAACCGCACCCAATGCAGCAGGAGGTACCAGTCTGGCGTGGGGGGGGAGCAACTCGGTAGCTGTAGGTGGTAAAGTTGCCATGTCGCCAATTCCGTTGGGTACAGCCGATTTCCTGGTGCATCATATCCATGCCTTTACCATCCATGTCACTGCACTGATACTACTAAAAGGTGTTCTGTTTGCGCGAAGCTCGCGCCTAATACCCGACAAAGCAAACCTCGGCTTTCGTTTTCCGTGTGACGGTCCCGGGAGAGGAGGTACTTGCCAGGTATCTGCCTGGGATCACGTCTTTCTGGGACTATTTTGGATGTATAACTCTATCTCAGTTGTCATCTTCCATTTCAGTTGGAAGATGCAATCCGACGTGTGGGGTGGCATGAACGAACAAGGAGTAGTGAACCACATTACTGGAGGAAATTTCGCCCAGGGTTCAACAACCATCAATGGATGGCTCCGTGACTTTCTGTGGGCACAGGCCTCTCAAGTTATTCAGTCATATGGTTCTTCATTATCCGCATATGGTCTCTTATTCTTGGGGGCTCATTTTGTTTGGGCCTTCAGCCTAATGTTCCTATTCAGTGGCCGTGGATATTGGCAGGAACTTATCGAATCTATTGTTTGGGCCCACAACAAACTGGGAGTCGCTCCTGTCACCCAGCCCAGAGCTCTGAGCATTATACAGGGACGCGCCGTGGGCGTAGCCCACTACCTTCTGGGTGGGATCGCCACAACATGGGCGTTCTTCCTGGCAAGAATCATTGCAGTAGGATAATGGCTAGGAGGATGTAAAAGATTATGACATCAAGATTTCCAAGGTTCAGCCAGGGTCTATCCCAAGACCCAACTACTCGTCGTATCTGGTTCGGTATAGCAACCGCGCATGACTTCGAGAGTCACGACGATATCAATGAGGAGCGTCTCTACCAGAGAATATTTGCTTCTCACTTCGGTCAATTAGCAATTATCTTTATTTGGACTTCCGGAAATTTGTTCCACGTGGCTTGGCAGGGTAATTTCGAGGAATGGGTGCGGGACCCACTACACGTAAGACCAATAGCCCATGCCATTTGGGATCCCCATTTCGGTCAACCAGCTGTGGAGGCTTATACGCGCGGTGGAGCCGCGGGCCCAGTCAATATTGCTTATTCTGGTGTATATTAATGGTGGTATACTATCGGTTTACGTAACAACCAAGATCTTTACGTCGGGGCTATCTTCTTACTAATCTGTTCTTTCCTATTCCTAGTGGCAAGTCGGTTACATTCACAACCCAGGTGGAAACCAAGCCTCTCTTGGTTCAAAAATGCTGAATCTCGCCTTAATCATCATTTATCTGGACTTTTTGGAGTAAGTTCCTTAGCTTGGGCCGGACACTTGATCCATGTTGCTATCCCCGAATCCAGGGGTGGACATGTAAGGTGGGACAACTTTCTGGACACGTCGCCGCATCCACGAGGCTTGGGACCTCTCTTCACGGGTCAGTGGAGCGCCTATGCACAGAACCCCGACTCTGGCAATCATTTGTTTAATAGTGCTCAAGGAGCGGGAACCGCTATTTTAACCTTTCTCGGCGGATTTCATCCACAGACTCAAAGCTTGTGGCTGACTGATATTGCTCATCATCACTTGGCAATTGCCGTTGTGTTTATCATTGCTGGTCACATGTATAGAACCAATTTTGGGATCGGGCATAGTATGAAGGAAATCCTGCAGGCTCACACCCCTCCGGGAGGCAAATTGGGACGTGGGCACAAAGGTCTTTACGACACAGTCAATAATTCCCTGCATTTTCAGTTGGGACTCGCTTTGGCTGCTCTGGGAGTCATTACTTCTTTGGTGGCGCAACACACATATTCCTTACCAGCCTACGCCTATACAGCACGAGATTTCACGACCCAAGCTGCGCTCTACACTCATCACCAATACATAGCTGGTTTTATTATGGTAGGAGCTTTCGCACATGGAGCCATATTTTTCATACGGGATTATGATCCAGAGCATAATAAGGATAATGCGTTAGCAAGGATGTTAGAGCATAAAGAAGCAGTAATAGCTCATCTAAGTTGGGCTAGCTTATTTCTAGGTTTTCATACCCTGGGGCTTTACGTGCACAATGATACTATGTTAGCCTTTGGAACTCCTGAAAAACAGATTCTTATTGAACCTGTATTTGCCCAATGGATACAATCTGCCCATGGCAAAGCTTCATATGGTTTCGACGTCCTTTTATCTTCGACAAATAGTCCAGCTCTTAATGCAGGTCAAAGCTTGTGGTTACCCGGCTGGTTGGATGCCGTCAATAGCGACAGCAACTCGCTATTCTTGACGATTGGACCCGGAGACTTCCTAGTCCACCACGCAATTGCTCTTGGTTTGCATACGACTACACTGATTCTGGTAAAAGGTGCGTTAGACGCCCGTGGATCCAAATTAATGCCAGATAAGAAAGAATTTGGTTACAGCTTCCCGTGCGACGGTCCCGGCAGAGGAGGCACCTGCGACATATCAGCCTGGGACGCTTTCTACCTAGCGGTTTTTTGGATGCTGAACACCATTGGATGGGTTACCTTTTATTGGCATTGGAAACACATTACCCTGTGGCAGGGGAATGTCGCGCAGTTTGACGAATCTTCTACATACCTGATGGGTTGGCTGAGGGATTACTTATGGCTAAATTCTTCGCAACTTATTAACGGTTATAACCCCTTTGGTATGAACAGTTTATCTGTTTGGGCGTGGATGTTTCCATTTGGGCATCTCGTTTGGGCCACCGGATTCATGTTCCTCATCTCTTGGCGCGGATACTGGCAAGAACTCATCGAAACTCTGGCCTGGGCGCACGAGCATACACCCTTGGCCAACCTTGTACGTTGGAGGGACAAACCAGTTGCTCTTTCGATCGTTCAGGCACGGCTAGTGGGACTCGCACATTTTTCTGTGGGTTACATATTTACTTATGCAGCTTTTTTGGTTGCATCCACATCAGGTAAGTTTGGGTAACCCACTACCTAAAATTTGGATCACAAAAGGATGGAGGGGAGGTCTCTCTTTCCATCCTTTTTATTCTATCATCATCTAAAACACATTTGGAATAAAAATGACTGGTGAACATAATTCCTTCATTGATTTTTCAACATCTTTGAAATGATGGATGGTAACGAACTGCTTTGATGAAAATTTTCGTGTTTTCAATCTGCCTCGAAGTTCTTTGAAGTATTACTGAGTAATCAATCATGGCAAAAAAAAGTCTTATTGAAAAAGAGAAAAAGAAGAAGACGCTGGTGAAGAAACATGAATTTGCTCGTTAGTCCCTAAAACGACAATTAAAAAAAAGTTTTTCAATACGAGAAAAGTTAGAAATTTCCGAAGCATTACGGTCTTTACCACGTAACAGTGCACCCACTCGACTCCGCAACCGCCGTCACTTAACCGGACGCCCCAGATCTAACTATCGAGATTCCGGCTTATCCCGACATGTATTGCGCGAAATGGCACATACCTGTTTGTTGCCCGGCTCGACGAAATCCAGTTGGTAGGGGAAGACTAGTTACTATGTGAGAGTCCCAAAGGTAAAGATCCTGCCACTGATGATCCAAACCAAATAATTCGGTGTAACTAACCGACAATAAAATTAATACAATAATTTTATTGAAGGATCATCCACGCGGGGTAGAGCAGCTTGGTAGCTCGCAAGGCTCATAACCTTGAGGTCACGGGTTCAAATCCTGTCTCCGCAAAGGAAAAGACTTAATCGGTGAACGGCAGACCTCTTATCTTTTGCCCTCTTCAAAACAATTGCTTACTTTTCAATACGACAAATTTGTCAATTCTTTTTTGCATACTAGATGATTCGGGACGACTCATCCCAATTGAGTTGATTGCAATGATGTAGTGCCATTATTTTCCACACCAAAAAAACGGACGGTTTAACAATCCTCTTTTTCCTAGTCACTTATTTGGTTGAGATTTTAAACCCCTTGGCTCACTCCCCCACTCCCTGACACAATGAAATATCTGGTTCTCCACATCTAGCAAGATGCTGTCGTTCCCTTACTAAATTCGTAGCAACAGAATTTGGAAATTGTGAAGTTCCGCAAAATCATGCAAGGAATTTCCATCAAATGATCGATAAATCGGAAAGATACTAATTGGCCCCATGAGGGGGCTTCAACTATTGACCTAAAAGCCCCTTTAACTCAGTGGTAGAGTACCGCCATGGTAAGGCGTAAGCCATCGGTTCGAATCCGATAAGGGGCTAATCCTTCTAAAAAGTGGGGTTTATCCATTCATAATATCTTCCAGGCTTGGTAAATCCAAAAGACTTAGTCGATACGACGTCACATGTAACAAAAAGGTATCTGCTTGTATGGATCAATTTGATTGCGGAAGAACGATCAATAAGAAAAATAAAACTTGGAAATCCTTTCAGGGAAGTTTAAAGGAAGCACAAATTTCTGCAAAAATTTAAGAAATTGGACTCCTTCCGTGATATAAATCATCATTTTTGAGACTCACATCCCGCATTATCTGTCACACAAGTTCTGTTTCGGCATATGTAGAAAGATGCAGTTTGTCTAGGTAATAAATAAATAAATATAATTTATAACCTTTTAAAGAGTTCTGCTATTCCTAATCCAGCGGCTCAAATAGGTCCGTTGCTATTCCTAAATTCTTTTTTTTTTTTTTGTTTTCACGCAAAGCAATTTGTCAGCAGGATTATGTCGGTGAATACAAATTTTTCTGCAAAATTGCGATAGACTCATCAGAGTCTTAAACGGTTACTTATCTGATCGTTGCGTCTCACAATCCGATGGGATGGTTTCATTCTCTCTTTAATCCGCTGTCAACCGATCTGGTTTGGTATTGAGAAGCTTTCATAAATTTGTTGGGGCTGGTAAAATAAATATTGATGAGTATCTGGATCAGAAAAGAGTCCCATAAGGGACAAATCGATATTGATCAATCGAAGTGCATATCCTACCAGCCGACCACTAATCCAACTTCTCATATTTTCATCATTTTTAGCCCTCAAAATGATTTGAAGGGAAATACCACCCCAAATTCTTATTCTTCTTATTTTTTCCTCCTTTTCTTTTTTATGTGGTTATTCTACCGTTTGCATAACACAAGGACAAAACCAAGAAGCGAGGGGTAACGACCAGAGGGGTGAAAAATCACCAAATGTCAGTAACACGGAGGACTGCCCCGCAAGGCAAATCCCTTGAAGGGGATTTCCTAATGGAATGAATGAATTATAGATAGAGAAACAAGAAGTCTAGTAAGAAAGAAAAGAAGGGTTCAATCACTCCCCGGGATATGTCGCTATAGATCGAATCACTTTGGATCCAGGCAGGTATTGGATGTCCGTGACGAGATAAATAACCGAATTACAAACCAAAAAATGAATAGATAAAAGACAGAAAAAGTAAAGACAGGGAGTTCAAAAAAGGTAAGGAAAAAAAATAATATTTATTAAAGCAATAAGATGGAAGGATACCGGAAAAAAATAATGTTGTTGGAAACAAACATGGACGTGGTGATTGATGCAAAGGTGGAACAGATAAAAAAAAAGAGTCATGGATAAAATCGAAAGATGTTCCACTTGCATTAGATACATAAAAAGAATCCGAGTGAACGGCTGGGGAGAAGACAAGGAAAAGAGTATGACTTATCTAATACTCTGAGATGTGACACAATTCTGTTGCGTCACGGAATGAAGTAATACCCAAGAATGGTTGTAAGAGTCGAGTTAGGACGAGAAGCTATGACCATTGCCATTGGAAAATCTTCCAAGGAAACAAAAGATTTGTTTGACAGTATGGACGATTGGTTAAGAAGGGATCGCTTCGTTTTTGTCGGTTGGTCCGGCCTGTTGCTATTTCCGACTGCTTATCTCGCTCTAGGAGGTTGGTTCACCGGTACAACCTTTGTCACCTCATGGTACACTCATGGATTAGCCAGTTCTTACTTGGAGGGTTGCAACTTCCTGACCGCCGCTGTTTCTACCCCTGCCAATAGTGTGGCGCATTCGTTGCTTCTGTTATGGGGTCCCGAAGCACAGGGCGACTTCACCCGTTGGTGCCAATTGGGGGGTTTGTGGACCTTCGTTGCCCTTCACGGATCTTTTGCTTTGATAGGTTTCATGCTACGTCAATTTGAACTTGCCCGATCTGTTCAATTACGTCCCTATAATGCAATTGCTTTTTCCGCTCCCATAGCCGTTTTCGTTTCGGTATTTTTGATCTATCCTTTGGGTCAATCCGGGTGGTTTTTTGCGCCTAGTTTCGGCGTAGCCGCCATTTTCCGATTCATTCTCTTTTTTCAGGGTTTCCACAATTGGACGTTAAACCCATTTCATATGATGGGAGTTGCAGGAGTCCTTGGCGCAGCCCTTCTATGTGCTATCCATGGTGCTACAGTGGAAAACACCCTATTTGAGGATGGTGACGGTGCAAACACGTTCCGGGCTTTCAACCCAACTCAGTCCGAAGAGACTTATTCGATGGTCACCGCAAACCGTTTTTGGTCTCAAATTTTTGGCGTTGCTTTCTCCAACAAGCGGTGGTTACACTTCTTCATGTTGTTTGTGCCAGTAACCGGGTTATGGATGAGTGCGATCGGAGTCGTTGGTCTCGCTTTGAATCTACGTGCATATGATTTTGTCTCCCAAGAAATTCGCGCAGCGGAGGATCCCGAGTTTGAAACATTTTACACAAAAAACATTTTGCTGAATGAGGGTATTCGCGCCTGGATGGCGGCTCAGGATCAGCCCCATGAAAATCTTGTATTCCCCGAGGAGGTATTACCCCGTGGAAACGCTCTTTAATGGAACTCTATCCCTAAGTGGCCGTGATCAAGAGACGACGGGTTTTGCTTGGTGGGCAGGTAATGCTCGACTGATTAATCTCTCTGGTAAGTTATTGGGTGCACATGTAGCTCACGCCGGCCTGATAGTATTTTGGGCCGGTGCCATGAACCTCTTTGAAGTAGCCCATTTCATTTCGGAAAAACCCATGTATGAGCAGGGGTTAATACTGCTACCTCATCTAGCTACTCTTGGTTGGGGGGTGGGACCCGGCGGTGAAGTAGTGGATACTTCACCCTACTTCGTTTCTGGAGTGCTTCATTTGATTTCTTCTGCGGTCTTAGGGTTCGGGGGTCTTTATCATGCCCTTATTGGTCCCGAAACCCTGGAAGAGTCCTTCCCATCCTTCGGATACGTATGGAGGGACAAAAATCGAATGACCACGATACTAGGGATTCATCTGATCCTGTTGGGATTTGGTGCTTTCCTACTAGTGCTTAAAGCAATTTATCTTGGGGGTTTGTACGATACGTGGGCACCTGGGGGAGGCGACGTGCGGAGGATCACAAACCCAACCCTAAGTCCAAGTATAGTTTTTGGCTACTTATTAAAATCCCCCTTTGGGGGAGAGGGATGGATCGTGAGCGTAGATAATTTGGAAGATGTCATCGGAGGCCACATATGGTTGGGATCCATTTGCATTTTCGGCGGAGTTTGGCACATATTAACTAAACCCTTCGCTTGGGCTCGTCGCGCTTTCGTATGGTCCGGAGAAGCTTACCTGTCTTACAGTTTGGGAGCCCTTGCCATTTTTGGTTTCACCGCTTGTTGCTTCGTATGGTTTAACAACACAGTTTATCCCAGCGAATTTTATGGTCCCACCGGTCCAGAAGCTTCCCAAGCTCAAGCCTTTACTTTTCTTGTCAGGGACCAACGTCTAGGCGCAAATGTGGGTTCCGCCCAGGGGCCTACCGGTTTGGGCAAATACCTGATGCGTTCCCCCACCGGAGAAATCATCTTTGGGGGTGAAACCATGCGCTTCTGGGACCTTCGAGCTCCATGGCTGGAACCATTAAGAGGCCCTAATGGTTTAGATTTGAGTAAGCTAAAGAGGGATATACAACCCTGGCAGGAACGGCGTTCCGCAGAGTATATGACTCATGCACCTTTAGGTTCTTTGAATTCCGTAGGTGGGGTAGCCACTGAGATAAACGCTGTAAATTACGTATCTCCTCGGAGTTGGTTAGCAACATCCCATTTCGTTCTGGGATTCTTTTTATTCGTGGGTCACTTATGGCATGCGGGGAGGGCCCGTGCAGCGGCAGCTGGATTTGAAAAAGGGATTGATCGGGATACTGAACCTGTTCTTTCGATGACACCTCTCAATTAATAGGAGAATCTGGGGTATCACGACGGTGATATCCCATACGGATAGTTGTTCTTTTAGTTGTGAGATAGCAAATTAGAGGTCTGATAAGATCTAGCTAGCCGGATTTTTGCTAATTAACAATTAGTTGTCATCTAGAAACATCTTTCCTTTTTAAGGTTTTGCTATTGATTACTTGTGACAGTATCCCCGTCAAGCAGTATTTTAATTACTCCTCAAAGGAATACGAAATCTTCTTTTTTTAGGTAAAACCTGAGAGGCGGTGAATTGGATCCAGGGTAGTGATGGCGGCAAAGTGCCTAAGGTGGGAGCAGGGGAGAGAGGGATTCGAACCCTCGATAGCGTTTCGGCACTATGCCAGTTTTCAAGACTGGAGCCATAAACCTCTCGGCCATCTCCCCCGAGATGCTTCTATCGTTCGGAGTACATATATTAATTAAGACCGAAGGTGATATCAATCTTTTTTTTTTTTCTGTGTTCGGGATGAAGTTACAACTTACTTTATTTATGCCGAATCGGACCTTTGTCTCATAGGCTCGGAGGGAACAAATGCTTATTGTTCTGGCTTGTGGCTTATAGAATCAATACGTAGGATCATCCCGCGCAGTCGGGTTTTTGCCCCCCCTTTTTTTTGTTCTCTGGTTATGTATTTACCAGAATAGAAATGAGATACATTAGATTTTGTTAAGGGAAAGACAGAGTTCTTTGTATACATTGTAATGGACAAATGCCTGGCTGGTCGGGTGATTGGAAACAGCTGGAATCCCCCCGAATGTGGATCAAATGGTGTAAATAACTCAGATAGGTTCTGTCATGACTATTGCCTTTCAATTGGCTCTACTTTCATTAATTGCAATTTCATTTGCACTGGTAATTGGTGTGCCAGTCGCGCTTGCCTCACCTGGGGGTTGGTCCAACAGTAAAGGTGCGGTATTCTCAGGGGCTTCACTATGGGTCGGATTGGTATTACTGGTAGGTACACTCAACTCCTTTGTATCGCGATGAACCGTCCATCGCAATTTTTTACCCTCAACCCCTATGAATGGTTGTTTGGCCAATAAGTAGTGTTCCCTCGGCGATTTGTATTTCCAAATAGTTTGGTAAATAATCGTTGAGGTTAGTGGGGGTTAATTCATCAATTGGCACTTCGACTTGATACAATGCGTCAGACATGCCATCGGTGCGATCATGACCAAAAAAAAGGGAGGGTTACACTTATTATGTTCATTATACCAATTTAACTATCGAATAGATAGATACATTTTCAATGTAATTGATATCTGAATTACGATGGAACTCTCACTCCTATAATGTATTGGGATGGGACGTTGCGGCACCGCGGGTATAGTCGAATGGTAAAACATCTCTTTGCCAAGGAGAAGATGCGGGTTCGATCCCCGCTACCCGCCATATCGGGCGTTCCTACCGTACGACAGGTCTGCAAGAGGCAGGCAGTAGCATACCTAGTCCGACGCAATTGCATCGACAATCACTGATGATTTATTTCTATGATAAGAAAGGCCAATTAGGCCCCCATCGTCTAGAGGCCCAGGACACCTCTCTTTCAAGGAGGCAACGGGGATTCGACTTCCCCTGGGGGTATCCGAGCCATAAAAGCAAGTGTTGCCTCAAGCAAACGAGGCAAGGGGAAGTGGCAGAGCAGGGTAAAAAAAAGGGGGGGAGGGGCAAAAAAGACACGTCACCCCGATCTGGAATCCTACTAGATATTAGGATTAGGGGGAGGGGGACAAAAAAAAGGTGCGTCGGATCTAGATCTGATCAAAAAAACTCGGAATCTATTGCCACGCCAATTCCAGCGGGGTTTGTAACCTCGCCCGGGTCGATGCTCGAGTGGCTAATGGGGACGGATTGTAAATCCGCTGGCGATGCCTACGCTGGTTCGAATCCAGCTCGACCCAATTATTGTCTAAGCGTGAAATAATTCCGAAGCAGCCATGCACAACAAACGGGATTGACGGGTCTCGAACCCGCAACTTCCGCCGTGACAGGGCGGTGCTCTGACCGATTGAACTACAATCCCACAAATTAGCAATTTAAATGCATTCTAAATTAATTGGGATTTCGCAGTCAACGCCCTGTCTTTCATTACGTGTAATATGTAATCCAAAAAGTTGAGGTGTCAATCCACAACACAAATTTTTCCCTGCCAATTCTTTTTCATTTTTTTTTGTTCCAATAGATAAAATTAGATCGTTGAAAAAGAATTGAATGGAAATACCCTAAATTTATTTGAATTTAACGAGGTATTGAAAGAAAAAGAAGTTTCCATTCATTCGAACTGTTCACTCATTAATTGCCAATCCTTTTTTCCTCCCTGCTGATTGCTTCATTCCTATAAGTTCAATTTGCAAATCAATTATTTCTGTTGTTCTAGCAGATACAACGCCTTTTCAAAAGAGGAATGATACCGTTGAATTGTTCGTTGCAAGGCTCCAGGCAGAATGCCTCCAATTTCTTTTTCTCAGGGAAGAGCCGATATCCCCCTCCCCTACAAGGAAAGGAGGGATGTCCGCAAGGTGAGTGCCCGCGGGAACCAGGTGTTCCCAAATACGTTTTCGTGATATACTAGGTAGTCAGTATCCAGGAGCCGGCTTCACCCTAAAAAAAAAGGGGGGGGGGTCATTTTTCCCCCTTTTAATCGAAGTTTTTAATGGAGTCCACGAGTTCTTCCTATTTAATTGGGAGACTCAACATTTTTCGCGATTGGATGAAACTACTGATATGGAAGTCAATATCCTCGCATTTGTGGCCACCGCGTTATTTATACTAATTCCTACGGCTTTTTTGCTTATTCTCCATATACGAACAGCCGCACAAAGCAATTAAATAATTAATTTGAGAATCCCAAAGGGGAGGAAGTAGGGAACCGGGGAGCGCAAAACAAATGATTGGGTAGGCTGCGACTAGTGTATCGACAGATTTAACATTTTGTATTGAAGCACATCAAATTTTTTGCTAGATTTAGATGTTCAAAGGAGTAGCAATTCCCTGCAGTGGCACGAATTTTGTAAGGGGCATTACAAATTGAAACGACCCAAGTCGCTGTTGTTGGGAGGATGGGGTCCGAGCGAATTGACTCATAAGTTTCCGCCCTATTCCAATACAAGTTCTTCATTGATTACGCCACAACCTCTGCATGTTCCGAAGAATGTTCCGAATAAAAAGCGAATTTAATGAATAGTCGAATCGGGGGGGACTTGGCTCGTCAGCATAACGAGCCAGATCCCATAATCTAGGAATCAAATTGTTACCTATAAACCGCTTCTTCCCCAAACCACGGGTGATAAAGAAAATGTGAAAGTTACCATCGAAGCAGCCCAGGTTATGCTAATCACATCCGTTTTTCTAATTCCCACTCCTCTGACTCTATCAATATATATCTATCTCTATCAATATATATATCTATCTCTATATATAGATATATAGATAGCCCATATGATGCATGGTGTACACAAATTTTTTCCATGTCAGGAGCTGTTCGTATTGATAGAGAGATGAATTGATTGCATCTTTCAGATTTTTAGATTCTTTGCCAAATCCAAGTTGTTGCTTAGGATCGAGTCGAGTTTGGCAATTGGGTTGTACCCAGCCAAATGATTCCAGCAGGCAAGGATCGGTGCCAAAGATATCTACCTTACGTTTTTATTATATTGCTGAATAATATTTGCATAAACCTTCGGTTTGCATTCCTTCTTTGCCTCGCTATATACTAAGAATGGATTGCCTGCGGGCCTCAGGACCTTCAGCGTGACAGGCCATGAAAGAGTCTATGGAGCATCTCTCGTGTCCGACTTGGCCATGTGCAGAAGTCAATCCCACAAATCCCGTGTGGTGCTAGATAGGCGACACCCGGATTCGAACCGGGAAATCAAGGATTTGCAATCCTCTGTCTTACCATTTGACTACGTCGCCCTTCCCCTATCCCATTGAAATCTGTCTATAAGGTCAGCCGCCAAATAAACAAAAAAATAGGGATTGATAAAAACAACGCAAGAGGTAAGCATAATTGCAATTATATGTTTCGTAGGGACTACTTGCAAGTCAGTCGGCTTTTCTTAACCTGTGTTTCATTTCCATCTGATCTTGGTCGAAAAAGGCTTCACCCGATCTTTTGCTTCTGAAGTGCGCTAGATAGAGGGATAGCATCTGCAATCAAAATCATTGTTAAAAGAAAAAACATAATTTATGGGAGGGTTTGAAGAACCCAAAATTGATATGCATCAGAAATGCGTCGTGTTGCGAATCACGTACTGAACGATGCTTCATTTATCATTAAATGATATAAGGGTAGAAATCTACCACTCTGAAAAACTAAAAAATCGTTTGGTTGAACCGATCAAGTACCTCCTATCAGTCGTTCACATCACTCACCAATGCCTTTTTGACGTTGTGGGAGCGCCACAATGTGGCAACCTACAGCATCATAGACAGGCAGCAAGCAGCCGCCTTCTTTATTCCCGCCAGCTTGGAGAGTAGCGACTGGACCTGATCGGGGTTCCCCCTCCGTGTAATGGAACGAAAATCAAGTAAATGAAACAGTACAGGATTCTTATTCGTCCCCGATTCGGTATTATCTGTTCCAAAATGATGTGAATGTCTATTTCTTATCAACCGACTAGGTCGAGTAAGTCCATTGTATCGGATTTTGCCTTACTTGGTGAAGCTAATCGAACCAGAATCCAGGTTGTGACAAATAACCATGATGCCTCGTAGAAGCTCATTTTTTTTTATTACTATTACGTTACGTGCCTTGGCAATGAGACTGCCATCCCTTCCATCAATTCACGTTGTAATGTCCAAAAAGAATCAGCTTTTGAGGATTCCTACCTTTCTGTATCTTTTATGTACGGGGGTTCAACTCTATGTAGATCGTGCATCCACTCGAAGCTACAAATGAATTTTTTATACTTGTCATCAACCCAATTTGCAGAACACATTTACAATTAAAAAAATGAGTTGTCTTAAACTCTAATCATTTTTATCATCCTTATGATTCAGACCATCGACGCCAAAAACCCCTCTTTCTGATCTTCCCCACCCCCCTGGATTCTTTCTTTTCCTTCCCAACAAAATAGATTATTGATATAATATTTTCAATTTATATGTTCTTCACTCGTGACTCCATTATCGAATACCTCCCACGAACAAAAAAGGAGAGATATAGTACGAAACTCCGGAATTAATATGAAGCAACTACCTATTCTAAATTGTGTCATAAGGAGATAAGAGGAATCCGCCTAGGAGTTGGAGGAATGTGAGTAAACAAATATAGACTAATTGAGTCTCACGAAAAAGAAATTCCGTCCGCGCAAGTAAACAATACTGATGGAACATCACCGGAGAGAGGTGAAAACATGTCTGTACTGCCCGAATTAGGAAAAATTCAAATTGAGGGATTCAACCGTTTTGTTCACGAAGATTTGTTTGAAGAACCTAGTAACTTTCCGGAACTTGAAGATACAGATAAGGAAGTCGAATCCTGGTCAATTAGTGAGCAATACTAATGGTCAAGGCCCCTGGGCGAGGAGAGCGACGCCGTGCATTAATGCATTACATATTCATCTGATTTGTACGTACCGGCTTAATCGACCTGGAAGAGAAACAAATTGATGCATGAAGAGACTGTACGTCTGGGATCTATGCCTTGGGTGAATCCCCACGGAACTTTTGTAATTAACGGAATTGCTAGAGTACTGATCAATCAAGTATTGAGGAGTCCTGGTATTTACCACAATTGCGAATCGGATCACAAGGGGGGTTCTGCATATACTAGTACCATAATATCGGATTGGGGGGGAAGATTTAAACCAGAAATAGACAAAAAAGATGGATTACGGGTCCGTATCGGTAAAAAAAGGAAAGTATCCATTTCAGTTATGCTACTAGCTATGGGACTTAATGAAAGGGATATTTTACAGAATGCCCGTTACCCCAAGATTTTTGCTAAGCTGTTGGAAAAGCAGAAAGAGACTGTCAAGTCGCCTGAGGATGCTCTGGTAGAGCCTTACAAGCATCTATATCCTGATGCAGATGCCGACTCTGTATTTTCAGAATTCATATTCAAGGAATTACAGAAGAGATTTTTTCAATCGAGGTGCGAATTGGGACGAATCGGGAGACAGAATCCGAACACCAAACTTAATCTCGATGTGCCTGAGACGGAACACTTTCCATTACCTCAAGATGTTTTAGCGGCTGCCGACTACTTGATTGAAGTGAGTTACGGGATGGGCAACCTCGATGATCCGGATCATTTGAAGAATAGGCGTGTTCGGTCTATAGCAGATCTTTCACAAGAACAGTCAGGATTAGCCTCAAATCGTTTAGAGAATCCAATTCGACAAAATATTCATAAAGCCGTCAGGCGCAAGCGGCTATTAACTCCCAGGGGGTTAGTAACATCCGTCCCATTAATAACAACTTCAAAGGAATTTTTTGGTTCGCACCCCCTGTCGCAATTCCTGGATCAAACCAACCCTTTAGCAGAAATGGTTCATAAACGAAGATTAAGCGCTTTAGGCCCTGGGGGATTAACACGGCGAACTGCCAATTTTCAGACCCGAGATATTCATTTCAGTCACTACGGACGTATCTGTCCAATCGAAACATCCGAAGGTATGAATGCCGGACCCATCTCGTCATTAGCCATTTTTGCCGAAGCTAACAAATCTGGGTCTTTACAGAACCCATTGCTTGAAATGTCCAGTTTCAACATGAGGAAACGAATAGTTGATTTACCATCGGGTGGAGATGACTTCTATCAAGTAGCAACAGGGAATTTATTGATATCGGAATGGAGAAATCGGGGGAAGGAACTCATACCAGTTCGATACCGGCAGGAATTTTTAACGGTCATGTGGGAACAAGTAGGCTTCCGTAGCATTCATCCATTACAAAATTTTTCGATCGGAGCCTCTCTCATTCCTTTCATTGAACATAATGATGCAAACCGTGCCTTGATGGGTTCTACGATGCAACGTCAAGCAGTTCCGCTTTCTAGGCCTGAACGCTGCATCGTAGGAACTGGGTTCGAAGGTCAGGTGGCGTCGGATTCGGGAGGCGTAGCGGTATCCGAACGAGAAGGATGAGTCCAACACGTCGATGGTAGTCAGATTTCAATTTCTTCTAGCAGCAATAGAAAGGAGGTTACCAACACCCGATTGAAAATATATGAACGGTCCAACGGTAATACCTGCATAAATCAGAGATCTATAGTTGTTCAGGGAGAACTTTCAAGGTGCGGAGACGTAATAGCAGATGGATCAGCAACTGTTGGGGGAGAATCAGCTTCGGGCAGAAACATATCAGTGGCTTATACGCCATGGGAGGGATACAACTCTGAAGATGCAGCTTTGATTAGTGAACGTCTCGTCCATGGAGATATCTGCACTTCTCTTCATATCGGGAGATATGAGGTGGAGATTCGCGCAACAAATCAAGGTATTGAAAGGGTTACTAGGGAAATACCCCAATTGGACAGTTACGCACTTCGTCATTTGGACAATAATGGTCTTGTGAAATCGGGATCCTGGGTAGAAGCGGGGGATGTGCCAGTGGGTAAATTGACACCTCAAGAAGGGGAAATTTTGTCACGTGCTCCAGAGGGAAAATCACCACAAGCTATTTTCGGTATCCGATTAGCGAACGCGCGGGAAAGCTGTTTGAGGGTTCCTGCTGGGGGAAGGGGTCGGGTCACCGACGTGAGATGGGTCTATCCCGACGATGATATTCTGAGCGATTCAGAAATTATTCATATATATATTCTGCAAAGGCGTAAAACACAAGTGGGTGATAAAATAGCTGGCAGACATGGCAATAAAGGGATTGTGGCGAAGATACCACCCAGGCAGGACATGCCTTACGTGCAGGACGGTACACCGGTTGATATGACATTAAGTCCATTGGGAGTACCTTCACGAATGAATGTAGGACAGATTTTTGAATGTTTACCTGGGATGGCAGGGGGATTCTCGAATATGCACTATAGAATAACGCCTTTTGACGAGGGATATGAACGGGAAGCTACTAGAAAATCAGTCTTTTCAGAACTTTGTAAGGCGAGTACGGATACGCATAATCCATGGTTGTCTGAACCGGAGCATCCCGGAAAAAATCGGTTGATTGATGGCAGGACGGGTGATTCCTTCGAGCAACCAGTTACAATTGGAAAGGCCTATATAACGAAATTGATTCACCAGGTTGATGACAAAATCCATGCACGATCCGGTGGACCTCATGCACTTGTTACATAACAACCTCTTAAAGGAAGATCCAGACGGGGGGGACAACGAGTGGGAGAGACGGAGGTTCGGGCCCCGGAGGGTTTTGGTGTATCCTATACGCTGCAGGAAATGTCTACCACCAAATCCGATCATATCCAAGCTCGTTATCGAGTACCTGGTTCTATCACGACTGGAAAGCCCGTGCCTAAGCCAGACACGGTTCCGGAATCGTTTCGATTGCTAGTCCGGGAATTGCGATCCATGGGTTTAAATTCGGATTATAAATCGATATCTGAGGAAGATTCGGGGAGAAAGAGTAGGGAGATTCGACAACGAAGCAAAAATCGGAAACTCTTACCCTACGATTCACCAAAATGGTTATCAACAACTTCGTATCGAACTTGCTTCCCCAGAACAAATTCGTAGTTGGGCTGAAAGAAAATTACCCAATGGAGCAATCGTTGGACGAGTTGATTGACCCTATACGTTACATTACAAGACCCACAAGCCAGAAAGAGATGGTTCGTTTCGCGAAAGAATATCTGGTCCCACCAGAAGTGGAGTGTGTGCCTGCGGAAACCACCGGCCTGTAGATAACAAAGAGGAATATTCCGATTTTCGTGAGCACTGTGAAGTTGAATTCACTGATTCTCGAGTTCGAAGATACCGAATGGGATACGTCGAATTAGCATGTCCAGTAACTCACGTATGGTTCTTGAAAAGAATCCCCAGTTACATCGCGAATCTACTAGCTCAACCTCTTAAGGAATCAGAAAGCCTGGTATATTGCGACGTGTGACTTGGTTATATAATCCGACTATTACAGATTCTGATCCGTCATTCCATGTAAAAATGGAACGTCCCGAATCCCGACATGTCTACCTATCACGTAGAAAAGGTATCATGCAGCTCGGTACAAAACATATAAATACAAAATCTATATACGTGAGACTCTCATCCAATAAGGATTTGTAATATCTGGAAAGAGGGGTAGATAAATCTACATCCACCTAAAGAATTAGGCAGGATCAAACAGAAAGGAGGGAAGTTTCTCCCCAGGGTCAATCTTTATATTAAACCAAATCAATAATTAGGCCTCGTTATAATTTTTTTTTCATTGTTATATCGATGATACCGCCCCTCACAAATACCGAGCGGAAAAGAAATCCACCTAGTTCTCGGCGGGGCGTTCCCGAACCGGTACATTCAATGGAAAGAAAAGAAAAAACAATAATATATATATATATATGTATTACATATGGTTACGAAACCTTATTCGTCGCAGATACGTTTCGTCTTAGACGTTGCGATAACCGTCGGGGCGGAGTAAAAACCTGAGGAAGATAAATAATTGGATTAGGAACAAGAAAATTATTCTGCTTGATTGGAAGGAACAAATACTTCTGTCGAACCACTAATGGTAAGAGAGGTGAGACTATTCGGAAAGAAAATTCATTAAATTCATAAGTGACTCGAATGGTGGGCAACTACCTGATTTTGAGTGAAAGAAGAAATCTCATTCTTTGGCGCCTGATCCCAACTCAGAATCAAGAAGTTATTTGAGCCGGATGAGGGGAAACTCTCATGTCCGACTCCTAGGGGGGGCTTATCCGACCCATCCCAATCTCTATCTTGCTAGGCCTATAGGTGAAAAACCCACTTTGTCACGGTTGCGAGGTTTGTCCAATCACGAAGATTATCCCTGGGAAAATAATCTTCCCGTATATTTTTCTACTCGGAACTTTGATATTCTTCAGAGACGGGAAGTCGCTACTGGTGGGGATGCCGCAAAAAAACAATTGGCTAGTTTGAATTCACAAAATCTGTTGGATTATGCATATTCAGAATGGCAGGTACTAATAAAACAAGGGTCCACCCAAAATGAATCGGAAGATTGCGCGACTCAAAGAAGGAAGGATCTTCCAGTCAGACGGATGAAATTAGCCAAGGATTTTTTGCAAGCGGGTATAAAACCGGAATGGATGATTCCGACTTTTCTACCGGTGCTTCCGCCCGAACTGAGACCAATTGTTGAACCATACGAAGGCGAATCAATCACTTCTGATCTGAATGAGCCTTATAGAAAGATAATTCATCGAAACAATACTCTTATTGAATTTTTATCCGGAAGTGAATTCACCCCTGAGGGGCTTATAGTTTGTCAAAAGAGACTTGTCCAGGAAGCTGTGGATGCCCCCATCGATAACAGCATACGCGGACAACCAATGAGAGGTGTCAGTGACAGACCCTACAAGTCTTTCTCGGAAGTGATTGAAGGAAAAGAGGGGCGATTCCGCGGGAATCTGCTTGGGAAGCGGGTCGATTATCCAGGTCGTTTCGTTATCGTCGTGGGTCCATCGCTTCTACTACACCAATGTGGATTACCTAGAGAATCGTCGATAGAACTTCTTCAAGCATTTGTGATTCGTGACCCAATTGGGCGACATCTCGCTCGCAACTTGCGAGCTGCTAGAAACATGATTCGTAGAAAAGAACCCATTATTTGGAAAGTTCCTCGAGAAGTCATGCAAGGTCATCCCATATTGCTGAATCGAGCACCTACGCTACATAGATCAGGTATTCAAGCGTTCCAACCTATTTTGATGCAGGGGCGAGCCATTTGCCTACATCCATTGGTTTGTGGGGGGTTCAATGCAGATTCCGACGGAGATCAAATGGCTGTCCATGTCCCTCTTTCTTTAGAAGCTCAGACTGAGGCTCGTTCTCCAATGTCTTCACACACTAATCTCCTATCTCCCGCCACGGGGGATCCCGTTCTTGTACCAACCCAAGATATGCTTCTTGGTATTCACGCACTAACTATTGGTAATAGAAAAGGAATTTATGAAAGCAGATATCCATCTGCCGGAGATTGTCACTCTCACTTCAAAATACGGTATTTTGCAAGTCGCAGCGACGTTCTCAGGGCCAAACAACTGGAACAAATTGACTCTCACAGTTCTCTGTGGCTTCGGTGGAATACTGAGCCATATTTGATTGGTCCAAAGACTCGTGAATTTTCTGTCGAATCCCAATATGAATCTTCGGGAACCTCCTTTCACTTCTACGGCGATTACCACATGAGGAGGTGCAGAGGGGGTAGCAAGCTCAGTACTCACATCCTTACAACAGCCGGTCGCATCTTGTCCAACCAGCAGCTCAGAGAGGCGATACAGGGGATTTCAGAATCTCTTTCAGGTCGTAATGGTCAGGTCAGAGCAACAATTAAATAGCGAAAACTGTATGAGTTTATGATGCTTGTAGTAAAGAAGTCGAACCAGTCGGCTAGTCATATTCATGAAACGAAGTTGAGGTTTTTGCAACGGCAGATCAAGCTGAATCACCCTTCTATAACAAGACGATGGATAGAACCGCGGTGAGACAACCCATCAGCAAGCTAACTGTTCATTTCGGAATTGCGTATGCAACAAACATCTTAGATCAAGTAAAAATTTTGGGTTTTCAGCAGGCTACAAAAGCATCTGTTTCATTAGGGATTGACGATCTTTCGACAGTACCTTCCAAGGGGTGGCTTGTATAAGATGCGGAAAGACAAGGTTATATCCCGGATCAATACCACCTTTATGGCAGTTTGCATGCCGTCGAAAAATTGCGTCAATCAATCGAAGCTTGGTATGCCACGAGCGAGTGCTTAAAACGAGAAATGAATCCTAATTTTCGAATGGTGGATCCTCTTAATCCAGTTCATATGATGTCTTTTTCGGGGGCACGAGGGAGTATATCCCAAGTTCATCAATTACCTGGCATGAGGGGACCGATGTCTGATCCACGGGGACAAGTAATTGATTTACCCATTCGAAGAAATCTACGCGAGGGTTTATCTCTGACGGAATATGTTATTTCTTGTTACGGAGCTCGTAAGGGAGTTGTGGACACCGCGGTACGAACATCTGATGCTGGATATCCCACGCGCAGACCTGTTGAAGTGGTTCAACATATCGTTGTGCGAAAAAGAGACTGCGGAACTCTCAAAGGTATTGCTCTAAATATAGTTGAAGGACGAAGAGAATCTATATGAACGGTGTCGCAACGAAGACCAATTGGACGCGTGTTGGCAGACAATGTCTATTCGAACGAGAGGTGTGTCGCTGCACGCAATCAAGATATCGGCGATGGGCTCGCCGGCAATTTGGTGAACGCGATACAACCAATCTATATAAGATCTCCTTTGACATGCAGAACTATTTTTTGGATCTGTCAGTTGTGTTATGGTTGGAGCTTAGCCCACCACGACTTAGTCGAACTGGGAGAAGCTGTAGGTATCGTTGCAGGTCAATCGATCGGAGAACCAGGGACTCAATCAACATTAAGAACTTTTCACACAGGGGGGGTTTCCACGGGTGATATCGCGGAATATGTACGAACTCCATTCAACGGAATCGTCAACCTTGACGAAGGGTCGGTGTATCCAACACGTACACGACATGGACATCCTGCCTGGGTATGTCGACACGAATTACCTCTTCTCATCCAAGGTTCGAGTGACACAAATAGTGTCGCTATCCCGGCACGAAGTTTAGTTATGATTCGGAATAACCAGTATGTCGATTCACAACAAATCATTGCGGAAGTCTGAGCGAAGGAATTTCCCCTAAAAGAACGTATCCAAAAATCTATTTATCCAAATTTAGAAGGAGAGACTCATCGGAGCAGATTCATATGTCATTCCCAAAAGCGCATGAATGATACGACTCATGTTGCACGCGATACGGGTCACATATGGATTCTTTCAGGAACTTCAAAATACTATGGCGAAAATTGCTTCTTCTGCCAAGACCAAGATAGGATCGATGAGAAGTGCTACTTCGAGTTGAATAAATACAACCGCTCCCACAGGAGCGAGCAAATCATCGCTGATCTGGATCTGGAAGTATGTAGCAGATATGTGTGTGGACAAGAAATTAGAACTATTCTGAACTGTTTCCTGAATCAGTTTAGTTCCCTGGTAACTACTTATCTCCTTACTGATTTCGTAATGGACTTTTTTACCAATGTCTCCCCTCTGTCGACGAAACACATAAAAGGGTGTGGCGGTCCACCCATCACAAGCTCGAGCAAAAAATGGATTTTTGTTCTTTCCGATAATTACGAGTATTGACCGGATACGTCGGGAATTGAAAAATACGGCGCAATACGAGTCGAGCCGATTGATCAAGTAACATACATACTTGGTGGTAACCTGTTAGAAACCTCTTCCCTCCGATCACGAGATACTGAAGTCACCAAGGGGGGTAATTCTCTTTCGATTCCGGAGGAGCGATATGTCACCGATGAACCTTCCTCATCTATATGTATTACGGATCGGAGTTTCGTTGGAGGAGGTATGCGACTGACTCCTAGTATTACCAGTCAAGCATCCGGATCGGTTCAAATTGGAAAGACAGGGAGCAGTACCGAAACAAGGATTTTACTGGGATATGCTTACCGCCCAAAAAACTTGGGGGCGTTAACTAACATACCTAAAGAAAAGGATATCATCATTCCACCAGGAGAGAGTATCTTTGACGATTTAACATTTGAAGATTGGGTGTGTTCCCGGTTGGTTACATCAAAAAAAGGAAAAATTTCTGTATTGGTACGACCAGTTATAAACTATAACAGATCTGATTCTTCATTGGTGCAAACAGGTTTTTTTCTCAAAACGTCTGAACCATCAGAATGTGCAAGGATTCAACCCACTATTTTGTATGGGAATAAGGATTACGTGGACTTGAGTAACAAAAAAGTGGGTATCCAACTCTTTTGGACTTGTTTAGGAGTCTATCAGGGGAAAAATTTGTCCCAGCCCCTATTCTCCGAAGGATGGACTCATGCGTTTTTCGGTAATGTAGTGACGCATGACTCGTTTAACACGTTTTTGCAAATCGGTTTGTCACGCGTCCCATCTGACTCGCTCACCGCGTCGGGAAGTGGCCGACTTCTCGAGCAACCAGCGCTTTTTGAGAATCCATTCCCGATCTGTCACGACCGACTCAGTCGTGACGATCTAATTGTTAAACACCAAAGTACAATTCATCTAATATCTGAGCGAGGTGCATCTCTTTTCACATTGTCACCGCCTAATACTTTTCGTGATATCCTGTGGACTGATATGAGACATAATAAAACAATTAAGGATTGTATTTTGGACAGAGAATTCAATTTTCAGGCCTGTCTCGGGGGAATTTCAGGAGGGGATTTGCAAGGGAATCGTCACGAGAATAATCATTCCTTGGGATTTGAAAAAAAACCGTCAAACAATGGAAGGTTTGCCTCACTTTTTGGTTCGAGAAAAAATGGGAATTTAGGCTTGCCAGGCAATTTCCTAGGCCTCCTTGCCTGTCTTTCCCATTATTTAGATTATGACCCGGTTATTAGCGGATCCAATCAACCCGTCAACTACTCGACAGACACTTTGGAACATGAGACTTGGTATTCGATTGATGAGGCCGAACGAGTCGTCAAATATCGTTCAATTTCTTTGTTATCAGATACTTTCGTTCAGAACGACACCGGATCAGTCAGACTCAAACTCGGTCTATTGATTGGTGAGAATCGACATTTCTTTGGTGAGAAGATCTGCCTCAAATCGGGTCAAGTTGTAACCATTCACGAAAAACATTTTTTTCTCAGAATGGGTAAACCTTATCTCATTAACCGAGGGGCAATTATTCATAGGAGTAGTGGGAGTATCGTCAGGGAGGGGGATACGTTAATAACATTGCCATACGATAGGTCGAAGCCCAGAGATATTATCCAAGGTTTACCAAAGGTGGAACAATCGTTGGAATCGCGCTCAATCGGTTCTGTTCCAACAAGAGTTGTAGATGCTTTTGAAAAACGGAGTGAGGGTATTCTTGAATCAATTGGTAATTTTCGGAGTCATTTCTTAAGTGCTGGAGCAAGCATGGAACATTGCCAATTAGTTCTAATAGATCAAATTCAAAGGGTTCATGGATCCCAGGGGGTACAAGTAGTTGATAAACACATAGAAATTATCATCCGGCAATTAACATCGAAAGTTATATTGTCGGAGGATGGAATAACCAACGTCTTTTTGCCCGGGGAGCTTATTGGATCGTCACAGGCGCAACGAATGAACCGTTCGTTGAAGAAATCTGTTTCGTATGAACCGACTATATTGGGGATGACGAAAGCGTCCCTTAATACTACTAGTTTTCTTTCGGAGGCCAGTTTTCAAGAGACTACTCGAGTACCGGCTAGAGCTGCTTCAAGGGGTCGGACCGACTGGCCAAAGGGATTGAAAGAAAATGTCATTCTTGGCGGCATTGTCCCCATTGGAACTGGGAGCCAAGAAATTTTCCATAAAAAAAATGTGGAAAAACGGCGGGAACTTCTCGTTATTGCAATAGACACCAGTGTCTTCAAGGTGGATGGGAGCATTTTCATCAATCATGGGATGGATCCAAGCTTTCAGTATGAACCCTCGATTCGGAGGAGGTCAAATCACATTTTGGGGTCTAATACTGACAGATGAAATTCCTAATCATTTCATGTAACTAAAGTAATATCAAAAACTAAAGTGATAATTTCTACCTTTTTTCCTATGTTCTCAGTGGCTTCGGTTGGTAGATTGTGACGATACTTCAATTCTGACTAGAATAGAATCAATTCAAAGTTTTTTATACCTGGGGGAAAGCACGCAACAAAAAAATTGGGATATCGACCCGGAAGGTATGATGAGATCGGGAGTTCATTTCGGTCACCAAACTCATAAATGGAATCCAAAGATGTCACCTTATATATTTACAGAACGAGGAGGTGTTCATATCATCGATCCGACTCAGACAGCTCGTCCTTTACGCGAAGCTTGCAACTTCGTCTTTGATGCAGCCGCGGAGGGAAAAGAATCTTCGTTGGTAGGTACAAGATATCAAGTATCCGATCTAATTAAAACAGCTGCAAAGACATCTCGATGCCATTATGTTAATGAAAAGTGGCTAGGAGGTATGTCAACAAATTGGTCCACAACTGAAATACGCCTCCGGAGATTCCAACTTTCACAAAATGGCGAGGATGCAGGAGAGTTTGACCGACTTCCGAAAAAAGAAGCAGCAATTATGAGGAGACAACCCTTTCGATTAAAAAAAAACTTGAGTGGCATTCAATATATGTCAGATTTGCCTGATGTTGCAACAATCACCGATCAGCATGAACAATTAACTGCTCCTCAAGAATGTACCACTTCAGGTATACCGACAATTTGTGTCGTCGACACTGATTGCGACCCAGATTTTACGGACATTCCGATTCCCGGTAATGACGATGCCCGTTCCTCCATCCGATGGGTATTGGATAAACCGGCATTAGCTATTCGTGCAGGTCGTTCCGATTTAAAAATTTCTGAATGATTAAATGGTGAATCGGCGAGTAATCACCTCTGAGTGCCCAAAAGGGTCAACTACTTATTTCAAAAAAAAATGGGAATATTATACGATTCATTCATAATTCTCAGCCATTCGGTTGATAATCAATAGCTTTATAATGAAATATAGCCCCAATTCGACCGATTTTTGGGAAGGAGGTAATACGTATATTGAACACCTAGTGGTTAACAAATTTGAGGATTCGTATCAGGTGTCAGGCGTGGAGGTAGGCCAACATCACTACTGGGAAGTGGGAAATTTCCGAGTTCACGCGCAAGTTCCTCTAACTTCTTGGGTAGTAACTGCTATTTTGTCATGCATATCCATTATTGCTACTCGCGACTTGCGAACCGTACCGACCGGCAATCAGAACTTCATTGAGTATGTCCTCGAATTCATCAGGGATTTAACCAGAAATCAAATGGGGGAGGAGGAATATCGTCCATGGGTCCCCTTTATTGGAACTATGTTTTTATCTATTTTTGTTCCGAACTGGTCAGGTGCTTCATTCCCATGGCGAATCGTTCAATCACCACATGGAGAGTTGGCCGCACCTACAAATGACATCAATACCACCGTTGCATTGGCCTTGCTCACATCAGTAGCATATTTCCACGCGGGTTTGCACAAAAGAGGTCTTAGCTATTCTAGTAAGTATATGCAGCCGACTCCTGTCTTGCTGCCTATAAATACTTTGGAGGATTTTACCAAACCCTTATCGCTCAGTTCTCGTCTGTTCGGAAATATATTAGCGGATGAATTAGTAGTAGCTGTTCTTGTCTCCTTAGTACCTTCAATCGTTCCCGTCCCTATGATGCCGCCAGGACTGTTCACAAGTGCGATTCAAGCTTTGATTTTTGCAACCTCGGCGGCAGCCTATACTGGAGAATCCATGGAGGATCATCACTAGTCGGATTTCCTCCTCCTCAACAAGAGATTATCCCGAAACTGAAACATCCAAAATGTCGGAGTGTAGTCATTAAACTGTTGAAGTGACAGAAATAAACTCTCTGCTACATCAATGTAATGTAATGACTCTCTTGATCTTTTTTCTCTTCTCTACTCTCTACCTCATTCCCTACCTCACTTGGTAGGTAATGAGGGTTGAACCCACTTCCACCCATACTAGTTGACTCTGTCGATATTTGCCAATTTTTATCAATAGGAGTAACTTATTTGAGGTGCCACGTAGTCGAATTGCTAATTTACGGGAATAGTCATCTGCTTATGTGCAAACCCGTAGCGTCGGGATCCAATAATCTCTTTGTCTACCAAAGCAGCTACAAAAAAAAATTGGAATCGTAGTGATGCTTTTTCATTACTTGGAGAATCATGCATAAGCGTTAGACTCGAGTCATTCTTGTCTCTACCAAACGGCTTAGAAGTAGCGCGAAAAACAAGTTGGTGAACGGGGCAGGGATTCCTTTTCAAGGAATTATCAATTGACTATTTTCAATCTCTCTAGTAAGATGGAACGATTGACAGCTGATCCACCATCACTTTGATTATGTCTCTAAAGAATCCATATTTCAATCATAGTCGAAGGAAGGTTGTCGCCGTGCCGAGACTAATCAAATCACAACGTAGGAGGATATTGATACGAACCCCTTGATTTCTGCCGCTTCCGTCGTCGCTGCTGGATTAGCCGTGGGCCTTGCCTCTATTGGCCCCGGTGTCGGTCAGGGAACCGCCGCGGGTCAGGCAGTAGAGGGTATTGCGAGACAACCAGAGGCAGAGGGTAAGACCCGAGGTACATCATCACCGAGTTCAGCTTTTATGGAAGCCTTGACAATTTATGGGTTAGTCGTAGCTTTGGCATTATCATCCGCAAATCCTTTTGTTTGATTCCATTTTGCTTCTTCTATAGGAAAGAAGGGGGGGAGTAGGTGGAGGGTAAGCCCGACAAATAAATCTCTTTTTCAACGACTATTTATTCTCTTCTCACTTTTTTTTCTCTCATTTTTTTTTGACAAATTGTTGAATTATTGATTCTATATCAAGTTATATTCGGAGTCATATATGATTGGTGTGAACACCAAAAGATAGAAGGGAGAAGGTAGGAAGTACGGGAAGTGTAGGCAATATCGGTAATTTTCAAAACTGTTGGGCCCTAGCTGCAAGTTTTGGTTTGAATGGTAATATTTTGGATACAAACTTGATTAACCTGATTGTGGTTCTGGGTGTCTTGATTCATTTTGGGAAGGGAGTGTGTGCGAGTCACGTATCTGAGTAAAACGGTCGGATTCTTCCGATTGTATTCGGGATAAAAAAGGATGCAAAAACCCGACGAATTACTTGCAAATAATCTGGTATTACGCAAGAACTGAAGCATTTCGTACAATCGATTGGAAACTTACATTTTTACGATTCCATCGACTGATTCGGGAATATCATTGATATGGTCAAATTTGTTTCAAATCAATGTGGTATTTTATTCCCCAGCCATGCAAAGATCCCGAAGCAGGGTGAGAGATGTACTCGGTATGCAACACTCGTATCCGAGGGTGGCTCCGCCCAAACTCCGAACCGGTCTTGGAGCGGACATTGGTTACTGGATCATATCCGATTGATAGAATGATGACCTATCTTCTATGTGCCAAGAAATTCATTAGTTGGAGAAAGTGACTTTACCGGCAAGATCATTACTTGGCAGAGCCCCCAATTCCTCCTATCTTTCTCATGGATGTATAGCTGCCAACTGTCATTTTTGGAATGAGCAAACTGAGATTAATAGAAGAGGGGTGCAAAGGTGGCAGGCCTCAGAGGCATTCGACTTTTTGTCTAATCGGGTGATCTGGGCGGGAAAGCCGAATGGGTCAAAAGATCCACGTTCGGTTTGGGAAGAGATTGTAGATCCCTGGAAATCAAAGGTATATGACCCACCTTCATTGATCAACCTATTAGATAATCGTGAAAGAACAATCCCCGAAACTATTCGTGACGCGGAAGAGCGATACAAAGAAGCAATTGACAAGCTTGAAAAGGCTAAAATTCGTTTACAAGAAGCAAGACTAAAGGCTAATGATATTCGTGCAAATGGCCTTTTGCAAATGAAAAGGGAGAGGCAGGACCTCGCCGATGCGGCAGATGAAGACTCAAAAACATTTGAAAATGATAAGAATTCCACTATTCGCTTCGAGAAGCGACGAGCAATTGAACAAGTTCGACGGCAAATCTCTCGCCTTGCTTCTGAAAGATCCCTCGGAAGTTTGAATAGCCTTTTGGGTAACGAATTACATTTGCGTATGATTGATTATCATATTGGCCTGCCAGGGGGTATGGGGGATGCAACTGATTAACTCCCATGGGTCTTATTTTTTTTTTTCAGGAATATGCAGCAGATGCTAATGGTAACAAACATTCGGCCTGATGAAATTAGTAGTATTATACGCAAGCAGATCGAAGGGTACGCTCCAGAAGCGGAAGCTGCTAATACCGGTACCGTACCTTAAGTTGGGGATGGAATTGCTCGCATCTATGGTCTCAACGAAGTAATGGCTGGTGAGTTGGTGGAATCTGAGGATGGTACGGCAGGGATTGCCTCGAATCTGGAATCTGATAATGCCGGAGCTGTGCTGATGGGTGACGGCCTCACCATACAAGAGGGGAGCTTCGTGAAAGCGACGGGCAAGATTGCCCAAATACCAGTTAGTGAATCTTTCTTGGGCCGTGTTGTGAATGCCTTAGCCCAACCAATTGATGGCAAAGGTCAGGTTCCAGCTTCTGAGTCTAGACTGGTTGAATCCCCTGCCCCGGGAATTATTTCAAGACGTTCTGTATATGAACCCATGCAAACAGGTCCCATTGCCATTGATTCCATGATTCCCATAGGTCGAGGCCAAAGAGAACCGACAATTGGAGACAGACAGACGGGTAAGACGGCGGTTGCTACAGATACCATTTTGAATCAAAGAGGGCAAAATGTTATTTGTGTCTATGTTGCTATCGGCCAGAAAGCCTCTTCTGTGGCTCAAGTGGTAAATACGTTTGAAGATCGTGGCGCTATGGAATATACCATAGTAGTATCAGAAACTGCCGACTCGCCGGCTACTTTGCAATATCCCGCTCCCTATACTGGAGCAGCTCTAGCCGAATACTTCATGTACCGGAAGCAGCATACTTCGATTACTTATGACGATCTATCCAAACAAGCTCAGGCTTATCGACAAATGTCTTTATTGTCAAGGAGACCACCCGGTCGAGAAGCATATCCGGGAGATGTTTTTTACTTACATTCCCGTTTATCGGAAAGAGCAGCCAAATCAAATGCTCAATTAGGCGAAGGGAGTATGACTGCCTTACCCGTTGTCGAGACTCAAGCCGGAGATGTTTCGGCATATATTCCTACCAATGTCATTTCTATTACTGATGGACAGATTTTCTTATCAGCAGATTTATTCAATGCTGGTATCCGACCAGCAATTAATGTGGGAATTTCAGTATCTAGGGTAGGCTCCGCAGCCCAAATCAAAGCGATGAAGCAGGTGGCTGGTAAACCCAAATTAGAATTGGCTCAATTTGCGGAATTAGAAGCTTTTGCACAATTTGCCTCTGATCTTGACAAGGCAACTCAAAATCAGTTAGCAAGGGGTCAAAGATCGCGTGAGTTGTCGAAACAATCCCAATCGGCTCCGCTGTCAGTAGAAGAACAAGTAGCGACTGTCCATACCGGTGTCAATGGATACTTAGACATATTAAAGGTCGAGCAAGTCAAACGATTTCTGGTTCAGTTGCGCGAGTATGTAATAACCAATAAACCACAATTTGGCGAGATTGTTCGTTCTACCAAAACGTTGACAGAAGAGGCGGAAACTTATCTGAAGGAAGCCATTAAGGAGTATACGGAACCTTTTCTGCTTCAAAAGAATTGATTATCCATTTTTTTTTTCATTTTCCAGACACGTTAAGCCATAACGAACAAAGATTACGTCCAATAGGATTTGAACCTATACTGAAGGTTTAGAAGACCTCTGTCCTATCCATTAGACTATGGACGTTGTTTCAAAATATGCAATGGGGATATTGGAAACCTACTGGTTCCCAGGTTGGATATTCCATGAATGGACAGAAGTCATCAGCAACGGGCTATTGACATAGCGGCTATGTCAAGCTAGTTTAATTAAACTTGTAGTTCAAAATAATTGGAATTAAAAAAAAAAAGTAATTTAGATCGGTCAGATCGACCGATCTAATTAGCGGGTAGCGGGAATCGAACCCGCATCAGTAGCTTGGAAGGCTAAGGGTTATAGTCGATGTTAATTCATCCGTTTAACATCTCTAATTCAGAACCGAACTTGAAAGTTTCTCTTCATTCGGCTCCTTCATTGAACGGAAGGACAAAACAAAAGGAGGTTTGTCCGGCAAGTTTTGTATTCCCGTGTTTCCGATCAAACATAGAATAGGTTTAAAAAGGCGGAGACTCCAAATTTTCTACCCAGGTTTTTATTCTGTGGTATATTCATTTTTCCCACAAACGTTTCCAATTATTCATGAATTCCTGTTCATGACACCTACGTCAGTTCATTTCATACCTTGTCTATGAGTGCCATATATGAAAGACTCTACTTCCTAGGTGATCCTTTTGAAAAAGAGTGCTTTTGCCGCCATTGCAACTAGTCGTTACCCAATATAGAGGAATCAACAGACCTCCTATTCATATGAATAACGTCGAAAAATGATGCGGATGCCTTTTTCTCTTTCAATTAATTCGTTCCTTATTTCCAGTCGGTAAACCCCTTAGGACAGCATCTTTCACCAAGTCGTGATATGAATCTACGAAGTTTGTCGGTTGCGGTAAACCGGAACCAGATACCTCACAACCATTGTAAACAGATTGTCATATCCGATTTAGTGACGATGAAATGAATGCATTAGATTCCTATCCATAGAGTCTCAAAGAATTATTTTAAAACTATTTTCTGACTTTTAAAGAAATTCTGCTTTGCAGCTCCGAACAGCCAATATTGGGTATCGGAGTAGTAAGAATTAGACGTCACAGACGGGTTCCAATATGCAATCCGGAAATAAAATTTTCTAGGGGGGGGGCTGGAGTTGAAAATTAGTTTCAGAAACTACCAAACCAGTTGCCAAAGATGTAACGAATCACACTTTTACCACTAAACCATACCCGCATCACAAGCATTTTACCTCATAAAAGTTGTTTGTGTCAAGATAGTCCTACTACTATAAAAGTCTTTTGCGGAGGAGTTATTTGCCCTCCGCTTGGACCATTTATAATGTGCAAATTTACGAGACAGAATATCTTCCGGTCTGAACTTAGTTTGGTGAAATTACAAATTTCCTTTCTTAATTGCTAGTAAAGCAATTACTGATGGTCCTGACACTACTATCGACGCCAAAACAGCGAGTTGTACAACGATTTCTATGTTCATCGCATCTCCCTACTAAAAATTACCGGAAAAAATCCCGCAACATCACTATCAAACTGTTTTATTTCTTACATTCACTCCGTAGGAAACCTGAGTGGTTTTTTGACAACTCTCATAGATCGAGATTGATATAGAACAACGAAACAAAGAACTTCGTTACTATGTGACTCTGATCTATCTCACGTCAATAATGCTTTTAATGAGTATATCGACTATTTGCATTCGGTATAGACCTAAGCATCGATTCTGTGCTATGCTATCCAGCAAATTCTCGAAGGAGAGGTGGCCGAGAGGTCTAAAGCAGTGGATTGCTAATCCGCCGTACAAAAGATGTGTACCGAGGGTTCGAATCCCTCTCTCTCCCAAGGATGAACTCGCCGATCTTACCAAGATCGGTCTTGACCGTCTATATCGGTAGTGACCTATTCTTTACGTCCGGGGTTACGCCCAGGATCATTCGACAAGAATCCGAATACGAAGAGAGAAACGAAGAAAGTAACAACTGTATAAACAAGTAACTTGAGGGTAAGCATGACTCAATCTCCTTGATCATAATTGGGATCGCTACAGACTGATGTGTGTTCCTGATAACCTGCGCTACATCTTCCACTTACGGGGAAGAAATTAGGGAAACCCTTTTATTTAATGGAATACAAAGAAAATTTCTTCTCTTCATCCTCTTTTTATCATATGTAAAATATGAAAAAAAAAAACAAACGAATTGTGTTTTTATTGTAAACCGTAATTCATATCAACGGAGATAAAAAGGGAAAGGAAATTTGGCGTTTCGTCATTTCCTGAGTTTGTAGGAATAGAAGAAACGGTTCAAAACTGGAGGAACTGATAAGACGGGTGATTCCGCCGCGTAGTTTGAAAAATGGCTCATTACCGGAAACTCACTGCGGCTTGCCACACAAAAGCCAGAAGAAGGAAAAAAACTGGTATTACTGGCATCACATTTACAACCGGGTCAAAAATGGCGTGAGCTTCTGGCAGTTTTGCAAGAGAAACATCATTCAACTGAATAAAATTTTCAAGATAGCTATTTAATGAGACTGTCATTTCCATTCTCCAGTGACAAGAGATTCTGTTACGCAGCGACGATTACCAATCGTCGGTTGATTCACCAAATATATACTATTATAGATTTTTCTTTTACCAGATAGGACAAATAAATATCTTGTCTGGTCCCACCCGTATTGGCGCGCCCTCAATGTTACTGACTCGATCAAATCTTAACGAAAAACTCGGGATTCATATCCCGCTCATGGGATGAAGTCAAAGTGGAAGATTCCTCGCCTATGGCCTGGCCCCCTCAAAAATAATCTAATATAGATAATTTCTATCTGATCTTATGGAAGGCAGATAGGGTGGGTTGACACGAGGGTAGAACCTCAAGATATTCAAAGTACAAGCCATTTTTGGGGCGTGGCCAAGTGGTAAGGCAGCGGGTTTTGGTTCCGTTACTCGGAGGTTCGAACCCTCCCGTCCCAGATTTCGTAGATCTGGAATTACTTCTTGTGTCTTCTTGTTTTGCGCGCGGACAACACGTGAAGGGGCGTCGAACTGAAAAACTCCTATATTATCATGAGTTTTCCTTATCCGATCTGTTTGCTATGTGCGATTGCCTCCGCAGGGGCGACGATAAGCCGGACGTGGCAACAAAATTTTTTTGCTGCGCGGAGGCAATAAATAAAAAT